CCCTCGTTAACTATAGGTATAGGAGGCCGGGAATCAAACGAAAGAAGCCGCTCAAAGGTTAGTGGCGTAGAATAACGCGGAAGCATTTGGTGAGTTAACGAAGACCGAGGGCCGCCGCAGGCGCGCGGCCGAAAAAAAAAGAATCTAGACCCGCGGCCGCTTCGCGCCTTTGGTCTCCGGTCCCATCATCAATCGAAAAGCACGCGAAGCTATGCATTATCAAAGATTATTAAAGATTATTTCTAACAAAAAGTAAAGCAGCTAAAAAAGAAAAAAAATATATATATATATATATATATTTGTCCTGCTTCTTTTTTTATCCAATGAGCCTTTAGGGCTCTGCTCCCAAAGCAATTGTAAAGGTTAAAATCTTTGTCAGTTCAGTTCTTTTACGCTTATGCTTTTGGTAGCAAGTGGTGAAGGGCTCGAACGTACGAATCGTTCGGCCCTAAGGTGCCAAAAATCTAGATTTTTTGGGCGCAGCCCTATTCGCAAAGCCAATAGGGCGCAGCAAAAATATATTTTTTTTCCCAGAAAATCCCAGCACCGGAAAATTGAAAGACGAATAAGATCAAAAAGGCCATCATTAAGGCAAACAAAGCAATAGCTTCTGTTAAAGCGAAACCTGAAATAGCATAACCAAATAATTGCTTAGCCAATGATGGATTTCGCGCAACAGAATGAGGTCGGATAGGGGGTTATTTTCATATCGCCCTTCACGGCAATAAGAAGGTACCCATGATGCGCAACTCCCCCCCCTGATAGAACCGTACGTGATAGTTGCCCATCATACGGCTCCTCTTTTTTCATATCTTACGTTATTTCTCTACTTGTTTTCTCAGAAAATATTTGCGCCCTGAAGACCCTTATACGCTTGGCAAGTGTAGCCAGAGAAGAACGCGGCAGCAAGGGCGCAACATATATATTGCTGCGCCCCTTCTTAAACTTTTTCAGTTTCATGAGCTTTTAGTCCGGGCAGCACCATTTTGTTGTTTTCGCCATGAGCTTGTGTCTTTGCTTTCGATATAGCGATAGCTTTTTTATACTCTGGATTCGGGGTTTGGGAGGTCCGGAGTCATGTTGGATCTTTCAGCGCCGATTTATTCGGGTAAATATTGCGAAGTATGAGTGATATGGCACAACCTTGTGAGGCTTCCGCTTCAGGCGGGGTTTCTCACTAGATTAATAAAAAAAAAGATATACCTGCGACCTACCTGTGGCCTTTGCCTTGCAATAACTTCAATATCCACTCAATAAACCGGATTTCTTACGAAAGAATGAAGACTAAGCGGTGCCGGTCGATTGTGTCATAACACCCCATCCCCTTATCCGAGTTAGATTTCAGCTTATCTTAAGCAGCTATCAGTACGTTTAAGTCCGATATTATCTCCATCAGGTTCTCATACTTCCCATTAGGTTCACGCGTAAGATTGAATAATTTTGCCAGGCAAGCAGCACAAAAAACAGTATTTTTTTCGCTTTTTCCTGGTAAAAAGCCAGAACTACATTCCTCGCCAGAGAAAAATGCGGCCTTTTCTGTGGGAGGTTTTCTATTCATCCCCGAATGTATATCTCTGTCACCAGGATTACCATCCTTGTAGCTGTCATCTTTGTCGACCCGTCCAGCCTGTTCAGTGCTTTCTAAGCTTAACCGACGTTAGTCGGCGACCACAGGTCGTTCATTCCTCTCCCCTAGGGGCTCCCTTTCACTGTCGATTCTCAGTATACTTAAGTAAGGGCGGCAACCTGTGATGAGAATAATCCCCCCTAGTTTATAAGAGCGGCTATTGTCGAGATTCGTCCGCCTACACTTAAACAAGCCACTTCCCTAACTCCGCGGCATTGCCAGCTTCTCGTGAGTTGGCGGGAGTTGGATTACTGCCCAAGGCCCCGGCAGAACGCAAAGCGTCATCGGGTTTCAGATGCGAAGCTCCGCACATCGAAGAATTCCGATAGGGTGCTTTCCCCCCCCCCGGTCAGAACCACACGTGCAAGTTTCTTCGCATGTGGCTCGTCCATGGTAAAATTTTTCAGCTTTTGCGGCTTCTTGCCGTATAAGCACTACTAGTCCTCTCTGCACAGGGACACATATTATGCGATTCCATCCCTCCTCTTCCGCGTGCACCTCATAACTATGGCATTTGCAGCATAGTGTGATCTACTTTTTAGATTTGGCTATGGCTACTTCAACAAGAGTCCTTTGGTCTTTGGGTCTTAAGTGATGTAGTGCAAGCTGGTTTGTGTTACCGCACAAGTCGGATTCATCCGTGTATTGTGAGTAATCTGCCCAGCTGTAGCCACGCTTTACTCTATAATAAGGTTCTTCGAGTGTAGTTATCTCACTAAGTAAAGCGGGGCTTTGAATGTGAAACTTTTTTAGATTTTTTGGAGAAGTGAGTAGTATAGTGACGCTACCTTCTGCCCTTTTTCCGTGATTTGCAGGTTCGAACCAAATTTGTAGAAAGCAGCCTCGGCCGGCTGTAGGCTATGCTATCTGGCCAAGGTTAAAGCGCAGGAGGCGCCACCAGTCTGCCGCGCCTTTTATTGGCGTTAGTTTTAGTAGTTGCTTTCGCTGATTCTCGCTACCCCTTACAGACGCGGGCATGCCCGCGTCTGTAAGGGGTAGCACATTACCATTTACAGCCCTTTCCTCAAAATTTTTCACGTTACGGGCATTGTCGCATGCACGACTTGCCTTGCCCAGTGTATCCTTTGGAGTACTTATGGCTGATCTGTCACCCATTTCTTTTTAGTTTATACCTCGGCTCTTTGGCTGGCATGTACCCAAGTGTTAACCTTAAAGGGTCCATTGGGGTGATCCCTCGCTTTCACGTTTGGGTGCCTGCTCGTGGTTTAGGTTAGTGAGCGGTTTTTCATGCTTCTTGCAGTTTCCCCCGGAGGGTTGTTCGCACCAAGAATTTAGTTGGGCCTTGGAGCCTTCCGGGCCACCTTTGTTGGAAGGGGTAACGCTTGACCCTGACGCACTCGTGATAACCGTGCCACGAAACTTGACCAGGCCCCATGCTATGGTTCCCTGCGGTCTGTTTCCGCTACGGGTTAGGGGACCGCCCAGGCGATAATCTATTAACCTTCGCTGATCCAAACGCGCTCTAGCGAGGCGCACACTAAATACGTTTCCAATACCTATAGCAGCTCCCGCTAAAGCAATGGTAGCTGCTCCTGCTCCAATGTTAACCTAAGCCACTCTATTGCTGACGCAGCTCGGCTTCCGAACCGTACGTGAGCCTACGGCCTCATACGGCTCTTCTCATAATGTTTGTATCTTCGAGAGTTTTGGCCATGTAAAAGAAAATTTTGGCAATTAAAAGTTTGCATAAATGTCCTGCTTGCCCTCCGCTTTTCTTAGGAGTAATATGATCCACTTCTAAAAGAACCCTGACATCCATATCCTTCCTTTCACCTTCAAAAGCCTAAGCTCGTGTCGACTCAGAAAGCTTTGGCAGTCTTACATCTAATTAAGTACATTGTATCACCATCGAATGGTTACCAAAAAAATAGATATATTTTTTTTTACTTTTTTTTTCTGCAACTGGGTTCGGGTGGCGAACCAAGTGCATGTCTTATGAAATAGCTTAACCAAGAATAAAAAAAGATTTTTTTTATTTGATCACTGAACAAAAGTCGAAAGGATGCGATGCACGGATTGTGCACCTTTATTCAACTGCAATGTTCGCGCCATCTTCAATCTTGGCTCTTTGGTGGTGAGTATTGTCTACCCTGTTTACAGTCTGCCTTTGTTCAACATACCTATCAATATGGCCTGTGTTCCAGCCGTTAGCCTCTTTTGGAGTGCCTGCGTTTTGTTTTCCATGGTTATTCTGCCGCGAAGCCTTATAGATCCTGGATTCTAATCTGAACACAAGCCCTTCGGCCTTTGGCCGGGGCATAGCGTGTCCAGGCCGCAGGTAAAAAAAATAGATTTTTTATCGAAAAATATCACTTAAAAAAAATATATATACTTTTTACCCGGAACACCCAGTTTTTTTTAAAGTTATGAGTCTCCAAGTGGGCATATCACAATAATTTATCACAGCGCTTTCGCTTTTTGGAGAATCCTGCTACCAATGAACATGTGGCCTGGCTAGCCTACCCTACAATCATTTGTTTGGAGTTCAAGGTAGTTACCCCGTTCCCGAGTCGGATTGTTGCGAAAACCTAAGAGACGAGCAATACTGCGGGAGGTGGAACACGCACGTAGAACGTAGTGAAAGCAACTACTTTCCTGGCCTCTTTTACTGTATTCCCAGAATGCCTATGATTAGAAATCAAGCTAATCATACTCGTCCTCATTGACTTGTGGTCTAGCCCCCAGTAAGGGTTCAGCATACCGAAGGTGATCGGGCACCGAAGCTTTAACTCGTTAACCAAAGTGTTCCTCTCGGTTTTCTTCCTGCGACCATTCTGCTATGAATTCCGGGGTTGCCACTCCCATGTAATGATCGAGAGTTTGCGGGACATTACCGCGCGACAGGGATTACACCTGCATCCGACAAGAGTTAGAATACTAAGTTCCGGCAAAAAAAAAAATATATATTTTTTTTTAAGTATTTTTAGGTTTGTGGGCCAACGGGTCGCACTAATTTTGCACCTTCTAGCATAACAATTTAATTTTTGTTTCTGTCAAAACAATGACCATTCAAGGGCTGATCAATCGAAATGAGGCCAACCCAACCATTTAGCCAAGTGATGTCATATTCATTTCATGTGGTTAAAACACAAATAAAGGCGTAAAGACGTTTTCTATTTACACAATCTCGACTAATGGAGCGAGCCAGAAGAGACTGGAGTCGTATAGCTGAGAGTTGCGCCTCATACTCAGTTTCATGAGGAATGCAATTACTATGTAATTGCGGGCGTAGCAAAAATATATTTTTTTTTCGGCCTTTTATCACGTTTATGTAATCTCTTATAAGACAAGTAAAATAGCCCTGGGTTCGCTTTCGAGTTTATCCGATCCTTCTTTCCTTAAAAAAGAAAATCCGTGTAATAAATTAATCCAAAGTTAGTTATTGTTGTTTTTTATAGAAAGAAAGTATCTTTACCCACAAACTTGGTTGGTTTTTATAATAAGACTGGAAAGGATTGGCACTTGTTGTTATCTTCCCAGATGTGATAAACTCGCTGTTAAATGCTAACGAGGGCTTCCTACATTAGCATTAGAAAATGGTGAAACCGGGCCTGTACCCCGGGATTTTACTATATTGCATTATCAAGTAATTGAAAATGAATAACTTTATGATGATATTTAAACACGCCGTTTTTTAGGGGGTCGGCATCCATTATGTGGGGTTGGGGTTACATCTCTAATTTTGGTAATAATAAGACCTCCTAGTCGTAAACCACGTAGCGACGATTCCTTTCCATAACCTAACCCTTTTATTTCAACTTCAACCGACTTAATTCCCAGTTGAATAGCAGTTCGGGCAGCATTTTCTGCAGTTGCTTGAGCAGCATAATTGGTTGAGCGACGAGATCCCTTGAACCCCAATGAACCTGAGGAGGACCAAGTTTTTGTATCTCCTTTATGATCTGTTACAGTAATAATGGTATTACTTAAAGTTGATCGAATATATGCAATACCGTGCTTTTTTTTCTTCTGCATGAGTTTTTTTTGAATGTTTAGATTTTGTTTGATATCATCGATCGGGTTTTTTACAATCCATCTTATCTGTTTACTAATTAAAAATAAATTTTGTGGAAAAAATTTGTACAAAATAATCCATTGAACAAAAGAGAACGCCGCAGCTTTTGGTCCTTTAGGTGAGATATTCTATTATCCGAGCCCGCCCTGCCGAAAGGCAGTTACGGTGCGAGAATAGATAAAAAATATGCGATAACTTAAAAAAAAAATATATATATATAGATTTACTGCGCCCTTTGACTTGTTGCGCCTATATGCCAACCAATAGGAGCCGGCCTTACCAATCGATGATGTTTTTATGGAGGAAAAGCCAATAACAAAATGTGTAATGAAATTTCAATTTCATTACACATCGCTTCGCCCCTTCATCATTTATTATGGATAATAAAAAAAACTTACAGCCTGCGGCCTGAATCAACTTCGTTGATTGATCGAAACGTTTCTGAATTTGCGACAAGTCTTAGCATTAGTATGAGTTCGTTGACCACGTAAGGGCAATCCCGCATTATGGCGAAAACCGCGATAACAACCAATACTCATCAATTGTTTAATATCCCTCTGAATTACTCTTGCTAATTCTAAATCAACTAAATAATTTTGACTTATTATTTTGATAATTCGATCAATTTGATACTTAGTTAACTTATTAACTTTAATATTATCATTAAAACCTAATTGAGCACACACTTGAATTGCTTTTTTAGGGCCAAGTCCAAAGATTTGAGTTAAAGCAATTTCTACTTGTTCATTCGGCATTAAATTAGTTCCTAAAATATATGACATGATTTATTTTTTTTTTCCTTGTTTTTTATGTAGAATTTCGTTTCGATATTGTATACCTTTTCCTTTATAAACTTCAGGAGGTTTACAACTTTTGATGCTGGCAGCAAATTGAGTTACTTTTTGATGATCTATTCCAGTACAACAAATGATATTAGGCTTGAAGCAAAGAACGCGAACTGCGGACGTGACTTGAAGTCGAATCTCATGACTAAAGCCTAATTTTAGATATAAAATAGAGCCTTGTGGATTAGTACTGGCTTTGTACCCAACTCCAATTATTTCCAAAAAACAAAAGAATTTGGCTTCCATAAACTTGACTTAATTTTTTTTTATAAACCTGGCATAGAATCTCGCCATCGGTTTTTCGTACTTCACGATCACATATCAAAGCCCACTTTGAAGTGGATAAGATTCTTTATTATACTAAGCCCTAAACGAGTTGTTGATGAAGAAATTAGAGACTTCGGTTCAGAGATTTTTTTCATTTTTTTAGAATAAATTTAATAAAAAAAATGACATTTTAAAACGATTCTCAACCTTCTGTTTGCTTCCCTACAGAATCTGTTAATAGAAAACTTGCATTGTACAAAATCATAAAAAAATCCCGATAGAGACGCAAAACGAAAACACCGGAGACACCTTGATGCTGACAAAAGCAAGCGTTTTATTCTCTTGTTTCTCTTTTTGAATAATCAAAATAGGTAAGTCCTCAGAACTATACGTGAAAGCTTCCGCTTCATACAGCTCAAGTTGATTATCAGAAGTGCTATCGTCGGGCGTCCGCGGGCGCTTTCAGGGCATTTTTGATTCATTCGCAAATCTAGTATTACTTCGCGTGATTTGCTGATGGCAAGTAGCATGCAAAGGTTAGATGTTAAAAGCATCCCAGCCGCGACCTTTTGATTAAGGTGCAGATTCACCAGTTACCTATTGTATAGTCACTCTCTTTATAGACTACACGCCAGTAATCACACCTACGGTAGACTATACAAAGGAGATATTCTATTTATAAGTATTTTGCGGCGCTTCTAATAAGAACTCTGGCCTTCGCTTGGGTATAGGTTGAACTCTTATTTCATGGGATTTGACCATTACGCGTTTAAAAGTTCTTATGTTAAAAAAGCTCATTAAGGTGACGGAGGCGGTAGAATATATTCTATTAGTAAACGCGGGCGGATAGATATTTTCTTGTACGCTCATTTAAGCATGCTGCACGAAACATGAGTTCCTTGCCTGCTTATCGCAGCGGATGAGATTTGCGCGTAACCAACCTAATCAAAATCTTGTAGAATTCTAGTAATGGAGTTGCTCCACGCCATCAACTCGCGCACCTTAGTACACAGAGAGTAGCCACATGGTTAGGTAGGATTGTGATACAATAATGGTTTACGCCCGGCGAGATTTTCTTGAACTTAGGGCGAAGCCCGTGGTTTCAATATCCTTCATTTCAAAGGACCCTGCTTTTTATTCATCATTCTGGTTCTGATCTCTTTGGAAACAGGACCGCATTCTTCTTGTTATAATGGCAATTTTAGAACTTCAGTTAGGAAGATCGGGGCAACCGTCCTCTACATAATCTTCTACGTGGTTTAGCTTAGGAGGGGCCTTCGCGCATTCCAGTATAACCGCCTTAAGACTGCTAATTCATTAGGAGTGGGGCATGTTGCAACCTTATGGTAACAAAGTCCAGCAAGTACGTCTTGGGTTTAAGGCGCATACATAGCGCGGCACACCGGTCGAGTTCGTTCAGTATTCAGAAGCCAAAGAGCGCACAGCGCTGTAGAGAATAAAACCAAAAAACGTAAAGCAAAAAAAAACTATTTCAAGCAAAAAATAGTTTTTTTTTGCTGCACCCTATGGATACTCGCAAAGCTAACCTTTATTCCATTGACTACCAACACGATTTGTTTATGCCTATTAAAGAACCTTTAGATGCTAATTCACGAGAAACTATACGAGAAACGCGAAATAACTTATATACGGAACGAGGGCGACCTGTGAAAATACATCGGTTTCTTACTCGTGTTTTGGAACTATTTCTTGGCAACTTAGACGACTTTAAAAAATATTCATAACGTATTTGATTAGGGAGGTTTTTATGTCGAGAAATAGCTTTACATTGCATTCGCTCTAATTCATATTTAGCCACAAGTAATCTACGTGTATGATCTCGTATAATTTGATTTGACATATGACTAAACCTCTTTTTGCAAAAAACCACTCCACAAAATGAAAGCCTCATCTTGTGTTTTGGCTGAAGTAACAATAGTTACATCAAACCCTTGAATATGTTCAAAAATCTCGAAATGATTTTGTATTTCCGGAAATAATCGTAACAACGGCGTTGGCATTGCTAATTGAATGGAGCTTTTTTGTACTTTAACCGGGTAATCGTAAAAAGATATTATCGTAATAAGCTTTTCCAAGAAATTATACATGGTATGCCCTCGTAGAGTGCTTTGTGCTAGGTAAGTGACATATCCTGTGTCTTTTTTCGACTCTTGATTCAATATAAATTTATTAAATCGAAACGACTTTCCTGCCGAATCTCTGCTTCGTGTCCGTATGAATTTTTGACCACAAACAATCTCCATAGCTAATTTTACATTTTTTATCAAATTAGAGGGTGCTTTTGGAACTATTATTATTTTACACAATCTAGGAACTTCCATAATGTTGCCATAATTCAATTTTAACAACAAATCTTGACGTAATAAATTTTCGTAATGAAAACGGAGTCTATTTGGAGTGAACATAAGTTGGCTGCTTTTTTTTTTATTTCAGGTAAAAACGAATATAAGCACTGTCCCCTATCTGATTTTTAAATAGCGGGCTGTTATGCCTTCCTTTTCCATAATAAAAGGAAGAGCGTAAGAGGACGTAGTAGCAAGCTCTTGATTAGCTTCGCGCCCCAAGAAAGCGAAAAAAGTGGTTTTTCACTTTTCGCAGCAAATATTTTAGCCCGGAAGCCTTAGCGCTTCACTCGGGGGTCTTCGACCTCAACGCCATGCGCTCTATTATATTCAAAAACAAGAAAAGTGCTGTGTGGGACAAAACTCCGCTACGCAATTTAATCTATTACATGGTTCACCTAGAAGGCTGCGAACAAAATAATCGTCTTGGACTCGAGGCCTTCGGCCTCAAGGCATTTTATTCTGCTAAAATTACTTTATTCGTATTACAAATAAATTGTAAGTCGCGCCGTTCCTTCATTCCAAAAGGCGCAGCAAAGAGCGAACACAAGATAGATATTTCTTTATTTTTTTAGGCTTTTTTTCTAACCTTTGGGCTATATCTATTGGGGTCAAAGACCATGAATTATTTATAATAATAAATTTTTTACTCGCTTTACGGTTTCAACACTTCTATCGTCTTGATTGCTTGCTCGTTTTTAGGCTGATAGAGGCCATAAGTTTACAAAGATTCCTGGTCTTTACCCACTTTCTTTGCTTTGCTCAGCGCCTTTCGGCCTCGCTTTTTATCCATCAACCAATTAAAACCATTGAACAAACTTGGTTGACAAACATAGTTTATGCGCTGCTAATGTGGCAGCTTGTTGCGCATTTGACAAACTCACACCATCCATTTCAAATAAGATTTGTCCCTCTACCACACGAGCAATCCAACCTGTAGAATTCCCTTTTCCTTTTCCCATTCTGACTTCGGTGGGTTTACTAGTAATAGGAATATCTGCGAAAACTCTTACCCATATTTGACCATTTCTTCGAAATTCTCTGCTTATAGCACGACGCGCTGCTTCAATTGCTTGATATGAGATACGACCAGCTTCACAACTTTTCATGCCATATTTTCCGAAACAAAGTTGTGTACCGTCTGCTTTGCAACCCTTAAATCTGCCTTTTTGATATTTACGAAATTTTGTACGTTTTGGATATAGCACAACTTGTCCCTTTTTTTGTGTTAAAAATATGAAACCCACACTTTGACACCTAAAATCCCATAAGGAGTAGATGCTTGTGCTTTCGCATAATCGATTTGATTGGAAAATACATGTAAAGAGGTTTCACCGTACTTTCTGCATTCAGTTTTAGCTATTTCTGCGCCATTTAATCGGCCCGAACAACAAATACGGATTCCTTTAACATATTGACATTTTTCAATCTCTTGAAATGTAGATCTACAAATTTGTCGAAATGATTTTTTTTGTTCTAGTTTCCAAGATATTTCTTGAGCAATTAGAGAAGCACTTTGATAAACAGAAGCTATTTTGACTGGCCTAATTAAGGTATTAGTTTTTGTTTGATTAGATAAAAAAAATTGCATTTTTTTCCAATAATAATAACGACTGAACAAAGAGTGAACTTTCTTCCATTCAGCATCTCTTGAAATAAAGGGAGCACCAAAATCCAATATAGACCCGGGTTGACGAATCGGCTCTGTGTTTTTTATTACGTAATTATTAGCCAATGGCATGCCTTGCCCGCGATGGATTTGAAAACGAAGCCTTAAAAGGCTCTGTTTGCGCAAGCAGTGGAGGGCATTTTGGTGTGGGAACGTTAGTGCCCGGACAAAGCTGGGGAGCGCCGTGCGCAAAGCTAAAAGCTCTTCCGCGCTACGCATCTCTGTCCTTCCGGAATTAATATCTTTAGAGAAAAGCCAAACTGAATAAGCCGTTTGGATGTTCGGAGAAATTTCGGGTCTATTTTTTCTTGCAAAGCCCACTTCATTCGCTTGGCGGATGAAGTGGGTAGAACCCCGTAAGGCTTCCACATAGGAGCCTTGCGCGGTTTTGTCCATATAGGTTAAGTCTTCTCTTTTCGAACAAATGCTTTTATTTAACAGAATAGAACGCATTCTTTTTTTCAAGCTGTCCTCTTTCTTTTTTGCTTCCTTCGTAATATATTTTTTAATTATGCTCCGTGCCGCCAAATTGGAAACTATGTTAACAATAGGATCAAATTGAATTCGGTTCTTTGAATAAAAGAAGTATTGCATGACCAAATGATTTAAAGGAGCACGCACAGCTGCGAAAATGGTCTGTGGAAATACGTCGCTAATTTGACGCAAAGAGCCAAAACAAGAAAACGCATAGCTTTTTTCTGACATTTTTCTGTCATCATTCTCCAAAAGGGCATCGTTCCTCAAAGAAGTAGAGTTTTTGGAGGCCATCCAACCGCTGATCCGAAGTAATTGATCGATTTCGTGCATTGATGGTAACCTATCATCGTATCCATAGCGGCGAATCTTGACTTCGTTTCGCTGTATCTTTGTAGCGTCGTCAATATGCCTAATCAGCTTGACCGATTGTATTGCCCCAAGGCCTGTGTGTCTTGATCGGCCAAGTCGATCCAAAAAAAATACGTGAATGAATGTCCTTTTAGGAAAATGATGAATAATAAACTTACCGAGACGAAAGCCAAACGTTTTTCCCGTAGGTGGACGTATTAAATTAAAGTAATCTCTAAAATTTACATCTTGATACAACAATTTTCCATAATAATAATCACTAAACCAACTTGAATCTGAACTACGATTCAGATTCAGTCTGACTGAAATCGGATTTATTTTTTGCGCCATAGTTCACTATCGTACCTTTTTTTTTTGTTTTATTTTTGTTTTCAAGGGGGAAGCTCTCTTCCCAGAGGAAGAAGGTTTCCGTGTAGAAGCAAACTCTCCAAATTTATGACCAACCATTTCTTCAGTAATTTTTAAACCAACAGAACCTTTTCCGTTATAAATTTGTGCATAGCAACCGACAAATTGAGGCAAAATACAAGATCTACGTGACCAAATTTTCCATCTGATCTTTTTTTGCTTGAACAAGCAAGCATCCACAAAAGGGCCTTTCCATACAGATCGTGTCATAAACTAATTTCTGCGTTTTCTTACTACTGTTCTAAATCCACCTTTGGCGGGCTTTCCCCAAGGTGATACCGAAGGTCTACCTCCTTTTGTGCGTCCTTCACCTCCTCCATGAGGATGGTCCACCGGATTCATAGCAACACCCCGAACAATGGGACGTCTGCCTAACCATCGGCTTTGTCCTGCTTTGTCAAGCTTACGTTTACCATGATGAAGATTGGACACTATACCGACAGTAGCTCGGCATCGGGAATCTATGAGTTTGTCAACACCCGAAGGTAATCGCACAATACATTGTGGTGTATTTTCGAATTTCTTAATTATTTGAGCAAAGGTCCCTGCAGCTCGAATCAACTTTGCGCCTTGACCTGGATTCCATTCAATATTATGTATCCATGTGCCTATAGGTATATTAGCCAATGCTACGCAATTTCCTACCATTTGATAATATGAATCAAGTATGTTTTTATTTTCATTTGAAGCGTAGTCCTCCCCGGGGCGTAGCCAAGAAGCAGCCTGACTACGCTGCACGGGCTCTTCCACCCTGAGGGACCTTTGGCCTTCATTTGTTGTATGAACAAAGTGGTTTTGGAACCGAAGGTCGTTATGGGCTAGCAAATTATGGGAAGATTGATATTGGTCGAACGAAGTCGAAGGTTTAGACCAATCACAATTCATTACCGTCTTGCCAGCTTCTAACTGATCACTGGCTAATATATAAGTGAAAGGTGCACGATCTACTTTGCCCGCTTCAACCATTGGTTCTTCTTCGCTATGCTTAGGTTTAAAAGAAAAAAATAGATTAGTTCTCCAAGAAAGCGCTTTGCGTTCGATTCTTTGCACTTCGCTATGCGTTTTCCACCTTCCGCTTTCATTTCTATAAAACGTATTATGTCCTCTGAAGTCTTTCATTCGCGAAGCAAAGAAAGCGGGCTTTGCTCCGGCTAAGGCTATCCTAGGTAAATCAAGAAAGCTACCGAAAGAGCCTAAAATTGCAGCCTCTCTCTTTGTCTCTAGGGAAAAAAGGGCAGAGAAAAAAACGTAATTTCTTCTCTGGGCTTTCCTGGACAAAGAAGAAAACGAAAATAAGAGGCCGAAAAAAAAAAGATTTTTTTCTCTTCGACCAAGAAAACGCTTGGCGTTTTCTTCTGTTTGACTATTGGCTGCCTCCGCTTGTTTCATTGCTCTAAGCCATCGTACTAAAGCAATCCAAGAAGAACGATTAGGATCATAGTCGATTCTTTGTACAAGGCCAATAGACGAAATGCTCCGTTGAAAATCCATTTTCCGATGCAATCGCTTTGATCCACCTCCTCGATGAAAAACGGTAATACGCCCTGATGAATTTCTGCCAGCAGACTTTTTTTTTAAACGAAAAGTTAATTGTTTTAGTGTCATGGTGTATTTGCCTTTTTTATTTGTATCAATGTCTCATCTACGATGATTGATCGCCTGCAGCAAGGTTTGCTATCACCTTATAATAAGATGGATTGAACTGCGAGTAGATCATAGAGTTGCTGCGCCCTTCTCGCGCTTTTTTTTAACTTTCTTCTATGTATTCTTATTTCAGATTGTTTTCTGTATATAAGATCTTTTTTCTAAGCGATTCAATCTTGTGTGTGTCAAGTAGGTGCTCTAGGCTTGCATTCTCAAAAGATTTAATAACGATGCATTTTAGTTAGTCGTTCCATAATGAAATTAGTGCTTTTTTTATGGCATTACGTAGGAATGCCATAATCCTGATGGGCCGCGGGCGCTTTCATCGTTCTACCCGGCCCTGTCATTCACTATGCCAAGGGTAAAGCAGACAGCAGAATGAAATATATATATATATTTTTTTTACTGCGCTCCGTGACCTTTGCAAGCTTATTTTCTCTACTTATCAAAAAAGCATAGGGGAAAAAAGCGCCAAGGCACCCTCTGCCTCTGTGCTCTTTGTTCGCAAAACGAACAAAAAAGTGCGTAGCTCTGGAGAAGAAAAGCCTTAAAATAGCGCATTCCGTAGCAATTCGCTATGTATATACTTCTCCGCAAGCTATGTTGATGAGTCATCATAGATGATTCAGCGACGTTTTGAGTTTCGCGAAAAAATATTGTTTGGCTCGATAAAGTTAGGGTCCTACCTGTGAAATAGTAATTCTATCTATCTACCTCTCCAAAAACAATATCTTGAATACCAATTATGGTAACAACATCTGATAGCATGTGATGTTTGAACATAAAATCAAACCCTTGTAAATGAGCAAAACCAGGTGCTCTTATTTTACAATGATAAGGACGATTGGTTCCATTACTGACTAAAAACACACCAAATTATCCCTTAGGTGCTTCTACTGCAGTATAGGTAGAAGAAGCTGGTACAGAAAAACCTTCTGTATAAAGTTTAAAATGGTGAATTAAAGATTCCATGGATTGTTTCATTTGAGATCGTGAGGGAGGACATAGCTTACGATCATCCGCTTTAATCATGCTACTAGGCATTTGATTAAGACATTGCATAATGATTCGAATACTTTGTCGCATCTCTTCAATACGAATACAATAACGGTCATAACAATCTCCTCTGGTACCTACGGATACATCGAAAATCAATTGGTTATAAACATCGTAAGGTGCTTATTTTCACAAATCCCGGCATACTCCTGAGCCTCTTAACATTACACCACTGAATCCCCAATCCAAAGCTTGCTGTGCAGTAACAGTACCAATATCAACTAATCGTTGTTTTCAGATACGATTGTTGGTTAACATTTCTTTTATTTTGTCAATACGAGAAGCAAATTGTTGTGTAAATAGAAAAATATCTTCACTTAAGCCCAAAGGTATGTCTTGTGCAAATCCGCCTGGTCGTATGTAACTGGCATGCATCCTGGCTCCCGAAACTCTCTCATAGAATTCTGAAAGTTTTTCTCGCTCTTCAAAAAGGGCCACAGGAACGGAGTTAATGCCCCCACATCCATAGCATGGGTAGTTAAAGCAAGTAAATGATTTAAAATTCGAGTTATTTCACGAAATAACACTCGTATATACTAAGCTCGTAATGGTACCTTACAATTATAAAGTTTTTCTACGGCTAAAGAATAAGCATGTTCTTGGACCATCATATAAACATAAATAAAGTCAAAATTTAATTGATGCCAGCTATGCTGTACACATTCACTCGCATCACATAATAAAATGCTCCCTGAACCGTGTGAGATGGTCACCCATCACACGGCTCTCTAACTTGAGTTACCCTTAGATTTTAAATAAGCAAACCAGGAGCGCAGCGTCATAATGGTTGAGTTTTGACTTCAGAAGTATTTTCGCTTTTGGGTGATGAAGCTCTAGTTCGAATAAAGCGTCTGCCTGGTTTATGCGCTAGCGAACGAACCAAATATTAACGGACTTCCTTCGTTTCTTGGAAGTTGCGCATTCTGGCTTAATTTCTAAAGAGTCTGGATTAGGCCGGTCTTCTCCGAACTGCTCAAGTGCGCGGCGTCAGTCTGCCGATTTAGGCCTCTTTCCTTTCGCTTTCCAGCAGCACTTCCTTTCTTCGTTTACATGGTTTTCGAAGCAAAGGCTAGGCAGGTACTACGAGCCCTCTGTCCCACGCATCTCTATTTAGAAAAATGTATGGTTTTAAATGACCCAGCCTCCCTGGCTTAACCTTCCGGTTATGCTCTTGTGGCTCTACTGGTTTCTCCCTCCGGTTTCCCCGTTGCTAGAATTTTCCCGTATGCTTTTGACGCAAGCTCTATCCTTCATGATTCGTGTCTTTGCTAGATAGTATTTGCCAGTAGTGCCGTCCTATTCGACCTAAGGTTTTGGCTTGTACCTTGTGGTTAGCCTACCCATTGTAAGGACAATAAATTGGCGGTTGAAATGGGACCTCAGGCCGGTTACACGTTCCGCTGTGCTAAGATGCGGAGGGGCTAGTCGTAATAATCACCCCGCGGGAATACGCTTGCGCCCCTGACGGGTACTCCAGGACCCGCCGACGCGTTCTCGTTTCCAAGAAAGCCCAGTGGTAAGTCAACCACAGTGGGGACTCGGCGTTAGCGGCTTCATGCCGCACTGAAGTAATCCAATATGCGGTTCCGCGCGTTCTACAACTTCTCCATTCATTTCTAATACTAATCGTAAAACACCATGAGCAGCAGGATGTTGAGGTCCAAAATTCAAAGTAAAATTTTTGATTTGTTTGGTTTTAGCCATATCTAATCATTTTTGTTTTTATAGAGCCTACAACCGGACTTGAACCGGAGACCTTTCCCTTACCATGGGAATGCTCTACCATCTGAGCTACGCAGGCCAATATATAGCCACTGTTTGTATTATTAAGGAAAAATATCGTAATTTAAGCTGGCTTAACACATAGAGCGCAGCCAAATATTTATCTTGCCAGCGTTACAAGAACGCGTAGTGTCCTCCATCTTTACCTTTAACACGTTTTATTACAAATTATTCAGTTTGGTTTTCAGATTCTTTTTTCCAAGGCCAAGTTAAAGTGCAAAGCATAACGAGATCTCCTGCGGCTATTATAAAGCGTAATTCATCCAAGCACTTATACTGCTTTTCTACAATATATTACTTGTTTATTTGGAGACGATCGGAGTTGAACCGACAGCTTCATGCTTGCAAAACATGCGCTCTACCAATTGAACTACGTCCCCTACGGGAAAAACGGGATTTGAACCCGCGACTTCTGGCGTGACAGACCAGCACTCTAACCAACTAAGCTATTTTCCCAAACATAATGAATCATCGTAGATGATTCATCGGGATCTTTCCATTCTAGAATCATGGATAATGAAAACCCTTGGGTAATAACGGACTTGAACCGCTGACTCTCTCGGTGTAAACGAGGCGCTCTACCAACTGAGCTAATTACCCTAATATGCTAAATAATCAATTAAAAAAGAACACATCATCATTAGTTTATTTTTTATTAAAGGTGTTCACTTTTTACCAATTGCTTGATGTTTTATCTTATTGCACATCACTCAAATTGATCTTTCACAGCTACGCCACCAAAGTGGTTCCTCCAGCCTATTAATTAAAGTAAAGCGGATAAAAGGCCGGACCCGAAAGTAGGAGCGTAAAGCTTAAAGATAAAAAGCATAGCAAAAAAATATTTCTTTTTTTTCTTTCTATTACCACTTTTTTCTTATATAGCATAAAGCATCAACAAAAGGTAGGTTGCGCTAATCTCTTTATTGATTGTATAGAATTGAGTATACTATGTAATTAATATATAATGTCTTTTTTTTCATTTTGTTAGAAAGAGCGCGGGGGAAGCGAAGCATATTATTCAGAAGCTCTTTGGCGAGAGGAAAAAGTAGGAAAACTACCTTCACCTTTCATTCGTTGTGCGAACCCTCCCAGCCGCTTTTTCGGGCTTCCCCCATCGCAAAAAGATCTATTCTATTGTTTTTAAGCATTCACTGTACGGGAACAGACAGTCATTGTTCCGCGAAACGCTTTAATATTTTCCACCCGAGAGGGTAAAGATATTAAACTACCAAACAAAACAAAAAAAATCAAACGCACGAAAACAAACTAATTTGGCAGCGCCCTGCTCGATTCGTTTAACGTCCCAGCATCCTTTCAGTTCATTTTATTAGAGAGCCGGTGCGGCCTTACGGGCTCTCTTGCCGTGGGCTGCACTTTGTTGGCTACGCCAACAAAGGCTCCGAGAGCTCAATAAAGTTAATGAATGACTTATTATGCCTACTTATCGAGGTTTATCCCATTTTGTTTACGCAGCGATAGAAGGAATGCTAAAAGCTTGCAAAACGGTAAAAGCAAAAAAACAGTTTTTTTGCTTTTATCGTTTTTTGGCTCAGAAATTGCCGGGTTACTCCCAATCTAAAGCGCCCTTCTTCCATTCGTATAAAAATCCAATCGTCAAAATCAATAAAAATACTATCATAGACCAAAATCCAAACAAACCAATCTTGTTAAGAGAAACTGCCCAAGGAAATAAAAAGGTGACTTCCAGATCAAATATAATAAATAAAATAGAAACGAGATAAAATCGTATATCGAAACGACTTCTAGCATCATCAAAAGGATCAAAACCGCATTCGTAAGCTGACAATTTCTCCGGATAAGCCGAATTAGAAGAAGAAGCAAATAGAAAGGAAACACCGATTAAGATCAAAGAAAATAGCAAACTTATTACTAAATAGACACAAATAGGTGCAAATTCCATAAACCAAGAACCACTTTTTTTTTAGGAGAATAGTTCCAATGGTAGAACAATGGTCTCCAAAACCACAGGTTAAGGGTTCGAATCCCTTTTCTCCTGATTACACCAGCTAGAATTTGGTGAAGGGCGAAGCAATCATCGAAAATGATTGATTCATTTTAGAAGAAAGAAAAGACTGATGCAAACATCTATCTAAGCGCAAGCCCAAATAGTGGGCAAAGATAACGCATACGTAAATAATATCTGATAGTACAAATAAAAAGGCGTAAAGCCCTTTTCCTACAAATAGTACATTAGAAAAAGAAGCGTTCTATATATTCAATTTTGTTAATGTTTTGTTGCGTTTTTGTTTTCTCCAAATCTACTTGTTGTTAATGTGGGGATGGAGGGTTTTCGAGCTCCGCTCGTATGACGAAGCCCTACTAGGAGCGTAGCCAGAGGGCGGAAGAAAAAAAATTGGCTGCGCCCTGGCCGCTTTCACCCTCCACCCGGAAGCACGAAAACAAAACCTGCGGCCTGAAAATTTTTTTTTAGTTTCATTTTTCTAAACTGAATGAGTTGCTAAGAAGCTCTGTGTAAATTTTTTACAAAAGGTAGCCAGTTGACTATTAATCTGCTCGGTAATGTTTTTTTGTTGTACGATAGCAGAAAGTATATCTGAGTCTATAGACTTCAAAAGCTCATGTTCATATTTATTAATGCTCGAAATAGGAATTTGATCTAAATAACCTTTGACAGCTGCATAAATAACCACTATTTGTTTTTCAATAGGAATTGGGCTATATTGTGGTTGTTTAAGAACCTCTGTTAGCCTCGCCCCACGATTTAATAAATACTGAGTAGCAGCATCAAGGTCTGAACCAAATTGAGCAAAAGCCGCTACTTCACGATATTGCGCCAATTCTGGTTTTAAGCTACCGCATACTTGTTTCATAGCTTTTAACTGAGCCGCAGAACCTCGAGAGTAGGGTTCGCACCCATCTCTAGGCGCTAGCACAGGATATAGAACCCAGCTCCCTCTCAAAGAACCGCGCGCGATAGTCGCCTATCACACGGCTCCCTTCTCCTGAAACCTGTCACTTATAGACGAGGACAATCAAATCATCAATATTTTGTCCGTGTGTAGTTTTTTAGAATGTTAAGCACGCAAAGGGATTTGCTCCCTATTGGATGCTAGTTCATTATCCCGGAACTGTGCAGCATTACTCTCTTCCTTAGCGGTCTTATAGCCTCTGCTTAAGTCTTATGACGTGAGCTTAAAGGCCGCCTTGATGGCTGTTCGTAATATCTGGTCTCTGGCGCTGATCATCGTAAGTGTTCTTGTCTCCTCGGGTTTTGTTTATTCTGGGATGTTTACTTGTTTCGCGGGGTATTTCTTTGCGCGCAGTTGTTCTGCGATGTGCTCGAATCATCTTCGATTAACGCGGATAAGAAGTTGATTTCCTCCCTGGAAGATTTCCCATTCGTCATCCCCTCCTTTTTCATGAATTTAGATTTGATGCGTTGGTACGCTGCTATGAGCGCATGTGGGTCCGTTATTATGTTGATGATTTTCCGATATTTTCCGTCGACGTTAGGTTTCAGTTTCCAAATTCGATCGGCCGCAGCCTCAACTCGGGCAGGAGAAGCAGGACTTTCCTGATTCTCAGTTCTATCCATCGCCGAACCAACGAGGTTCTCCCCTCGTAAGTTTTTGTGGTGGTTCCACTGGGACCGTACGAATCGCGGCCTTTCCTTATGAATAGGTCCGGATTCCCATCGGGAGTTCCCTCTAGGTATTTAACGATTTGTAGAGCCTTGGTTGACTCGTTCATCGCCGTGGAGTTCGTGTGTTTTCCGATGCAGGGTTCCCCTTTTCCTTCTCGTGTAGTAGAAGTACTCATGCTGCAGACGGCACATATCCCAAGTTCACGCAGGTAGAATCCCGGGTGTCTTCCCTCTGAGAGTAGGGCGACCATCATCGAGGTTTGTTTTCCTGAACTTCCGATAGTTAATTTCTGACTTACCGGCTTTCGACCCAGTTATAATCGAGTAAGGCAGATTACGCGCTGAGGGATCCTACGCAGAGCTTTCCAACTCCAGCGATCCCATGTAGATCTCACCCCGCTCACACGACTTACAGATAATCCTACGTTAATAGCAGGTCGAATTCCACGATAAAAAAGTTCTGTTTCCAAAAAGATTTGTCCATCTGTAATGGAAATAACATTGGTCGGAATATAAGCAGATACATCTCCAGCTTGTGTTTCAATTACAGGTAATGCAGTCAAGCTACCTGCACCAGTTTGGTCTGACATTTTAGCGGCTCTTTCTAATAAACGAGAATGTAAATAGAAAACATCTCCAGGGAACGCCTCACGACCTGGTGGTCGACGTAATAATAATGACATTTGTCGATATGCCACTGATTGCTTTGAAAGGTCATCATAAATGATTAATGCGTGCATTCCATTATCTCGAAAATATTCTCCCATAGCGCAACCTGAATATGGTGCCAGGAATTGCAAAGGAGCAGGATCCGAAGCAGTAGCTGCTACAATAATGCAATATTCTAAAGCACCCGCTTCTGAAAGAATCTTAACTAATTGTGCCACGGTTGAACGTTTCTGTCCAATCGCTACATACACACAATACAATTTTTCACTATCCGAGGTGCCCTGTGTGTTGATTTGCTTCTGGTTCAATATGGTATCAATAGCGATAGCAGTTTTTCCAGTTTGTCTGTCTCCTATTATAAGTTCTCGTTGACCACGACCTATAGGAACCAGGCTATCTACTGCTTTTAATCCTGTTTGCATGGGTTCGTGCACAGATTTACGTGCAATAATCCCGGGAGCTTTAACTTCTACACGCTTTCGTTCTGCAGCGCTTAAAGCACCTTTTCCATCAATAGGTACTCCTAAGGCATCAACCACACGACCTAACAAGGCCTTTCCTACAGGAACATCCACAATAGATCCAGTGCGCTTGACAATGTCTCCTTCTTTAATGGCAGTATCACTACCAAATATAACAATTCCTACATTCTCATTTTCTAGATTCAAAGCCATTCCTTTCACACTGCTGGCAAATTCAACCATTTCTCCAGCTTGAATCTTGTTTAATCCATAAACACGTGCAATTCCATCTCCAACTGATACCACTCGACCGATCTCATCCACTTGCAATTTGGTGTAGTAATTGGTAATTCTTTGTTCTAATAATGTAGATAGTTCTGCTCCAGCCAACTTATTTCCAGTTAATTTGTTCATAAATTAATAAAACCTTCTACCAATAAATTAAATAATTCCACAATCTGAACCTTCAGATTGTGTCCAATTTATCATCTTAAATGATAGATCAAGACGGGAAGGGGGGAGGCATTCATTAGCCAAGCTCCTTCAAGCTAATAAAACATAAGGAAAAGAAGATGAAAGGCAACATAGATAAAAAATTTTGGGGCATTTCCATATATTTTTTTTTATTCTTTTCTTTTCATCTTTCTTTTTTCTGTTAAGCTAATGAAGTAGCGGAGGCCCACTTTATTCTTTTGAATCCTCATCACCCGAGCGCGGCGTTTCCATAAAAGGTCAACACTCCCGCTGTTTTAGATCGAAAAGACCGAGTTTGGTTCAGACAGGCAAGGCGGATTATTCAGCATGCCATAGAACTGAGCCGAGCATGCAATTACTACGAAATTGAATATTATCAAGATGGCTGTAAGCAAAAATTCTTTACTTTTTCCTCGATTTGTCACTACGCGAACTTTGTTCCCAAGGACTAGCAAAATCAAAATAGCGAAATTCTTGAGTCATCTCAATAGGTTCAGAAACCACACGTTTCTCTGAATCATCATAACGTACTTCCACATATCCACTTAAAGGAAAGTCTTTTCGTAATGGATGACCCTCAAAACCATAATCTGTTAATATACGGCGTAAATCGGGATGATCAGAAAAATAAACACCAAACATATCCCAAACTTCTCGCTCCCACCAGCCCGCTGACGGAAATATATTGACTGCCGAACAAATTGGAGTTATTTCGTCCACACTGGTTTGTACACGAATGCGTGAGTTATATTGAATACATAGAGTCAAGAATTCCATCACAGAGCCGCAGTTTTCCTATGCATTCTCTCAATAGAATAAAGTGCTCCCCGAACCGTGCGAGATAGTTACCCATCACACGGCTCTCCAACTCAAGTTTAACTAAGGTTGTTTGTTTGTAATCATATGGCTCTAAGCGTGGGTTTTCCCGGCGAAATAATATATTTTTTACGTACATGGAGCACTCGTAGCCTTGCATTATAGCAAAAACTAGCAGCATATATGGCTTCCAGAGGTGCTGCGCCCTCGTATTGCTTATTGTGGTAATTTTTGTAAGCGAATGAGTTATGCAATTCGAGCGGGCTTTGCCTTTATTAGCCGCGGTGTATAATTCGTATATGTTTTGGCCAATGAAATACGTAGTATGTAGCTTAAGCGCGGTGCGTTATACATTGGTTTTTAGAGTTTGCCAGATGCTACTAATTGACAGGGCAGAGTAGAATGGAGGTTAACGCGCACTACTGAATGGCTTTAAAAATACTGAAAGTAAGCAAAACAGGGTTTCGGGTTACTTCATTTATCAGAAAACCGCCAGACGGTTTATCATTTTCTACATATTGACAAGTAAGCTAAGCCCACCAGATTGATGGATTCTATATATTATCCAATTGCCGCCGTATTGTTGTCAAAACTTGTAGGTGACTAGTAAGATATCCAAGGAAAGAAATTTTATTAATTTTGGTTCAGGTTATTAGGGTCCTATCCAGGTTAAGCCTGAGTTAAAGCCGTACTTCAATAAATTATGTAACCAAGTCAAGTATCTTTTCTGCCAGAGCTCGTGGACCAATTACCCCAATAGTAAAATCATCTGTGAAACGCACGCTTGCGGATGGCTTATACTGAGGTTTCCTACTGTTTCAATTATGGCTCTATGTATCGCAGTGTGGCCGAGGAAAGCTACATAAAAAAAAGAAATTATTTGCTGCACGCTTTTAGCGTTTTTTGCTTTAAAATGTAATCCGAAGTGGATTACCTAGTCCCCCAGTGTTCATGGTACTTTGATCAAAGTGGCGCATATAGTAGTTTTCCTATAAGCACCATTCTTCGAACCTTAATTAGGTAAAAGCTTTTTATGGGCGGTAATCCACAGATTGATACCCTTTATAAGCTGAAAAAGGCTTTCTGTCTGAAACTGCTCTTTATGACAATGTTTTCAAAAAACATGCAGACGATTAGAATATGTCGAAGCAGCAAAAAAATTTATATTTTTTTTAACTGCTTAGTCTTATCCAAGCTCAATCTCGGTCCCTTCATGCTGCTCGAGTATGCAACGTACCCCCTCTAGGAGGGGGTACGTCGATTTAGGCTCCTTCCCCTCCGTCATACAGTGCCAGCGCTTTCCTTTTGCAGGGTTTGTTTTGGGTAGGTAGGTACTACGAGCCCTCTGTCCCACGCATCTTTATTTAGAAAAATGTATGGTTCACCGGTTCCACCGAATGCTCGTAATTGGATGCTTTTGGGCATCTTCGCGCAGTGCGCTTCAGGTGCTTTAGATACCCTCAAGTGCTGTGCTTTTAAAGCTTCGCCCTTTACTCCGATTTTCATGAGAGCAAAAAGAAAAAAAATACTTTTGGGGATCTTGGTTCCTTTGTTGTCCTGGTACGATCGTCACTAAGCTCCGTCGTACGAAGAAGACGCTATGATACTTCATTCGAGTCTTGCCTAATGCGCCCGGGCTAATATCCCACCTACACCTCACGTTTACGAATGAAAAAAAAGAAATAAATTTTTTTCCCCGTTCAACTGCGTTTCAAAGACACGGTTGGGTATTATGGGTTGGCTATTCCCTGTGATCCCCTTTCACGACAGGCTATGTTCCCCATTGGAAGTTCGTTCCGTTGGGTGTCCCTAGCGGTATATCCGTCAAATAAGTCGTGCCCGTTTCGTTGCAGACTTCTACAACGTCTCATTCGTTTGGTACGAATGAGCACTTTATTCGATGACTTCGCGGTCGCCCTTAGTAAATTATAAACTACTTCAAATCTTTGTTTTCGAGAAGGATAATCAACTCCACCAATATCAATTAAGACCTGAAAACGTGTATTGGTATGATATTTCAAAAACCATAATAATTGAAATAGGTAATCAGGATTGGTATATAATATATTTTCATGTTTTGATTTTTGAAATTGATGTATCCATTTTGGTAAAGTAGCTATCAGAGATTTGAAAAACGATTGGTTATCCACAAATCGTCTCTTTTTTTCCAAGAAGTAAACACATTAGAACATGAGTTAAAGAGCGAAGCATATTTTAGTTCTTTTCTTTTCTTAGAGAAAATTATTAACTGAATATTCAGTTTCCTTTCTGTGGGTGAAGCTGCAAAATTGGTAATCTATTATGTGCGCAGCACAGTGAATACGTTGTGTAGCATTTAGTCTCTAGTGCAAATGTTAAAATGTTAATTATTATTTGCAAATAAAAATATACGAATTCCGCTTTGCGCCTTGTAAACTTAGTAAACTTCGGAAATAAAAGACCACAGAAAGGAAAGAAGCTTATTATAATAGCTGTAAGATGTATTTGTAATAGCCAAATACATGTTGTAATGTATTGTAATTGTAATTTCTTTTTGTAATTTCTTTCCAAAAAGAAGAACTGAACTCTAAAAGGCTATTATGTGCGCAGCGAACATAATAGAGAATGAGAATAAGACAACACGAAGTCAATAAGACAACACGATTAGCAGCAATATATGCTGCTTCTTTGATAAGACAAAGAAGTCAATAAGACAAACAACACGAAGTCAATTTCTATTGTTGTTTAATATTTGTTTTATTTTGTCGGCATCCAATTGAATTGAAATCTATTATGGCGACGACAACAACAAATAGCGAAATACAAATAGAAGCCTTTCTGTGATCATTCAATTGAACCAAACAAAACGTTCATGGGCCCCTATTTGTTGGGGGTCTCCTAGGTCAACAATTCTGGACAGAAACTTTGTTTGATCCGGAATTCTTGACCGACGCTGGATTCCTGAAATACCCGCTGTAATTGCTAGAGTAATCCCGGCAAGGGCGTGAGCATCCAAGGGCGAAGCTGCATTCAGGAACCCATTTTCACAAAGTGCAATGATGGGTTTGAAAAGTGGCGCAATTAAAAACACACCACTAATTAATGCAGAAATCATAGATAAAAACCGGATACGGGGATTTGGTAATAAGACGGTTAATAAATTGATGGCTTTTCATTTCACAACATAAATTGAATTCTTAAAAATGTGGGAAAGCTTGCGAGGACTTAAGTCCTCGCAAACATTAGAATTTTGGATTAATCTAGCTTCTAATTTGCCGAGAATGGGCGTAATAGCAAAATAGAAGAAAAAACCAACTGAAGCAATTTGTCCAATAGTAACATATGGTGCTTCCACAGGTTGACATCCAATCCAGCCTAAAACTAAGCAATCTGCCAAAAGCAACCAAAATAATTTTTGGTGAATTGGTCGAAAACTCGAACTACGTACATACGATGTGTTAATAAACGGTAAAGCAAATAATGACACAAAAACTAGTCCTATGGCAGCTACACCCCCTAATTTGTTAGGTATACTTCGAAGAATCGCATAAACTGGTAAGAAATACCATTCTGGCACTATATGAGCCGGAGTTGACATAGGATTCGCGGGTATGTAGTTGTCGGGATGCCCCAAAACATTAGGTGCATAAAAAATAAAAATAGAAAAAAAAATGGCAAAAGCTACCCAACATACTAAATCTTTTACGTACATATAGGGATAAGAAGCTATTTTATCCACAGAAGAATTGATACCCAATGGATTATTAGAGCCATATTGATGTAATGCAGCAAGATGAATAATAGCAGCGGCAGCTATTATAAAAGGAAGTAAGTAATGAAGGCTAAAAAAACGATTTAAGGTAGCATTATCTACCGAGAAACCACCCCAAAGCCAAGTTACTATAGTGTCTCCTACCACAGGTATTGCACTAGCTAAGCTCGTAATGACTGTAGCTCCCCAAAAACTCATTTGCCTAAATTCCCCCAAACCATGTCTTTTCTACATTCTTTTCAGATTTTATGGATGAATGATGTCAGGCTCCACCGGTTTTTTCTATCTCAGCATTTCACTCAGGATATCGAGCAGCGATTTAAAGTATTTTTTACTAGAATTAGCCCTGATACGAAATTTTTTCTGCAGTATTTTGGTAAAACTATTTGTATGAATAAGGCCCGCGCGCTCTTTGGCCTGATCATTCATAAGCCAATAGGCTAATGCTCCAAGAGTCAAATAGTCAATAATTTTCTTAGAAACTCTCTTAACTGTCCTGAAAGAAAACAGGAACCAATTCGAACTAGCCGAGGTTTTGATTTGAAATCCTAGATACTGGCGGGCCTTCGGCCTTACTATTATTCGTTAAATTGGGTGTTACTCAAATATCCCCGGAGCAAGAATTGAAAGTAAACCCTATTAAAATATCCTGGATCTATTATGGCAAAAGGTTACAAAGCTGTTTAAGTAAGGCCTATAAATAAAACCTTAATATACGGTTTAAATAGACCATAAGAAGACTCCAATAGGCCTCCGGCCTTTATTTATTCATTCATTAGAGTGAAATAGACATGATTTTTTAGAGAGAAATGGGACTATATATTTACCTAGCCAAAGATCAATGATAGACTAGGCACCCCACGTGTAGTCTCTGAGGAAATCTCTATGCTATTTTTTCTAAGGCCGAAGACGCCTATTCTCGTGTAGCAAGAGTTTTCCTGCGGATTGTCTATGATGACATGCTAAGGATTTTTACTTAGAATTTAAACCCACACAAGACAGCAAGGCTAAAATTCTGGGGATCGCCACCAAAAATCGTCCATTTCGCGCCTTCCATAGGAGAAAAGTACCTTAGTAATAAAGAGTTTCCCGCATTTAGTGGGGTTTTTTTATCCTTCCATTAGTAGAAGGAGGGGCCAAATCAACCCCACGGTAGTACGTATCCTATAAAAGCTGTTATAATCATTAAAAGTAAAATGACAACTCCAAGACACCAAACTAATTCCCTAGGACTCGAATAACTTCCATAATATAGACCACGAAAAATATGAAGATAAACCACAATAAAAAACATACTTGCCCCATTAGCATGCATATAACGAAGCAACCAGCCGCCTTTCACATCTCTCATGATGTGTTCTACGCTTAAGAAAGCTAAATCCACATGAGGCGTATAATGCATAGCTAAAAAAACGCCTGTAATTATCTGAATGAACAAGCAAAGACCAGCCAACGAACCAAAACTCCACCAATAACTTATATTGCTTGGGGTTGGATAATCTATCAAATGATTGTTAAATGTAGAAAATATAGGTTGTTTAAGAATCGATAGTCGTCTTGCCATATGAATGTTTCGTGCTTTCTCGTTTTCGCGGATCATGGAAACTTTGTGTTCTTCATGATTAACGCAATCCATCATGGGCAGGATTTACCCATCATTACAAGGCCTTAGATAAAAAGAATATATATATATATATATATATATTTTATTCGTTTTGGAACGCTCAAAAAAAGAGAGAGGCTTGGCCTCTCTCTCCTTCTCTCAAAGCCTGCATTTATGAAGTTAATAGAACGAATAAAATATATTATTTTATATTTCTTCTAATCAATTCATTTGGTTTTTTAGCTGCTATTTAACGGAGTTTTTTTTAATTAAAAATATATATTTTTTAGTTGCACTGCAGTGAAATTGTTCAATGAATTAAGGGAGCCAGTCAAAAGCTACTAGAACACCAGATACAAAAACTACCCAAGCTAATGATAAAGGTAAGAATACTTTCCAACCAAGCCTCATCAATTGGTCATAACGATATCGTGGAAATGCTGCACGAACCCATATATATACAAACAAAAAGAAAAGAACCTTGATACTAAACCAAATCGAACCCGGAATCACATAAAAAATAGGAATATCTAGGATGGGCAGCCAACCTCCTAGAAAAAGCAATGTACATAGACTAGGAGAGTAAGGGTGTAGCTTCGTGGCCCCTTGGGGCCTGAGAATAATAGATATTCACACCCTTCTCAAAGAACCGTACATGACACTCTCGCGTCATACGGCTCCGTTCTGGAAATCCTGAGTCTCATCCCCCTCTAACCAATGCTACGCGTAGGTTTTCGAATCACGAAGGCCTCGCATGGATGTCTGAGTGTGGATGATCAGCACAAAGCGGGAAAAATGTATTTTCCGTCAAATTTTAAGCTGCTCGGTTTAGACTGGATTCGCTCGTAATAAGGCGCGAGTAGTAGTCTAGTCTATTATTGTCCGCAATAATATAGGTGCTGCGCTTTGCGCCCTAGTGACTTGGGATCGCTACGCCCGATTTTCAGACTAATGTCCACCACCGGCGGTGAGTTCTATCTCCCAGAACCAGAATGATTATCCTTGTTCAATGGGTTTACATTCATCCCCGGATATGGGGTACTGTTTCCTTCCCCCGCCACCCTTGTAGCTGTCATCTGTAATTCGCGCAGGTGTGTTCGCACCCCCTGGATGAGACGAGAAGTTTTTTCTCGCAGCAACCCTCCCTGGTTCCAGACCTAGGAGCGCACTTTCCCGTATGAGCATTCGGTACACGTATAGGTCTGGGGAAAAGTTACGAAGTACCCACTTAGGGTATCTCCCTAGTCTTAGATAGGTCGTCCGATGGGTTCGCGTTTCGTTGTTGTGCTGACACACCAGGCTACCCTTCTCTGAAAGCTTCGCGAGCCTACTGGTTTTCAGATCGCTCAGAAGGGTTTACTGCACAAGGCCCTTAAAAGGACACTGGCTCCTGCAGAAGGCCGCAGCCCAACGAATGTCAGATGCAAAGCTCCACACCTCATTAAGATCATATTAGCATATTCCCCTAGAAAAAAAAGAGCAAAACCCATCGAAGAATATTCTACATTATAGCCCGCGACTAATTCAGCTTCTGCTTCTGGTAGATCAAAAGGAGCTCGATTAGTTTCTGCTAAACAAGAAATAAAGAACATAATAAATACAGGGAACAAGGGAATGCCAAACCATATCTGCTTTTGCGCGATTACAATCTCACTAAAATTACAAGAACCTACACAAATTAGTACAGTAATAATAATAAGACCGATAGAAACTTCATAAGAAACCATTTGAGCTGCAGATCGTAATGCTCCTAGAAAAGCATATTTAGAATTACTGGACCAGCCTGCTGTAATAATACCATAAACGCCTAAAGAAGATATAGCAAATAGATAAAGTATACCTACATTTAAATCTGACAATACCATACCATAATCAAAAGTAGGGGTCGGAGATTTCCCCGCCCTCCGAACCATACGTGACAGTTTTCCGTCATACAGCTCTCCGCCACTGATTTACTAAAGCACATCAACAAAAATATATATATATATTGACGCGCTTTACGAGGTACTTATTGAATGAGATCGTAGCAGCATTTAAGTGTCTGCTATGATCAACCCGTCTTCTCAGAAGAGTTGAAGCGTCGCCGCCTTCACCACATTTGTGGCAAGGAAAGGGCTACGCCCTCTACCATCGAATCATGACTGCCGCCCTTCAGTACCTGGCTTGGTCGATTTCCCTATTTACTTACTATAGCGGCTCCGCCGACCCTCTCACTAGAGAGTAGGTCGATCCCGTGATTGCGTCTTCGACTTTTTTCACCTGTCCGTCGAGGTAAGATGTCCGCATAGTATTATTCCCTTACTGAGAATGCCCCCGAAAAAAAAATATATATTTTTTTCCGTCTTCGGCCTCCGTTATACCTACCAAAAGAACCGATTACAGGACCAAGTCGTTACCCGCTGGCTTGGTGAATGCTGTCGTTCAGCAGCTACGTAATTCGGATTCGTCAGCCTCATCAACCCCAACAGTATCTTCCGAGTCGTCCTTTGAAATATGAATCTCCTGTGACTTGGTTTCCCAGATGCTTTTCCACGCGCATTGCGGCAACGCTACCTCTGGGTGATTTACTCCATTGACGCAGACTGGAGATCGGGCACCAGGATATGCCCCATAGCGACGAAAGCACCTTGCACGGCGCGCGGTATAACAGCCCAAGCAACCAAACTTAACATAAATGTAATTACTGGAGCCATTATAAAAATAAATAAATTAGCACTACTTGGTAAAATAGGTTCTTTTATCATTAATTTCAAACCATCTGCTAAAGGTTGTAACAATCCAAACAATCCCACTACATTAGGACCCTTTCTACGTTGCATAGAAGCCATTACTTTACGTTCAGCTGGAACTAAGAAGGCTACTCCTAGTAAAAGGGGTATTATTATTCCAAGTATTTTCGCTAAAATACCAATGATATACAGTCTCATTTTGTTGGCTTTTTTTTCTATCCTATTTCATATGAAAAGCTATTGTTAAAAAAAATATATATATATATATATTTTTTTTACAATAGCTTTAGAAAAACATAGGTTGTGGACCGCGGGCTAACAGGATAAGGCGGATGATTGAAAGTTAAACCGCTTAAAAAAGTAGCCTGAATGAATGATAGCCCCAAAATAAAGTTGTGAAATGTCATAAGAATTATGGACATGACACCTTAATTGGCTATAGCCAGAAAACAGAAACCTACCGCGGAGCTATATATATATTTTTTTGCCGCGGGTTTGTGGTTCCTTGCTTTTAGGCATTGACAAAACACTTGCGCGGGAAGAATGCATTAATTTCTATTTTTCTTAGTTTAATCGGAGAACCGGCTGAAAAGCCTTTGAAAAACTTTGATTCAATTCAGGGCTAATCCAACAAGCTCGTAAAATGAACTAGGCCGCGGAGCATAGCATATTTTTCTACTGATTAGTGAAACAAAGAAAAAAAAATATATATATATTTTTTTTTCTTTGTTTGCAAAACCAACCAAGTGCTACGCATCTTTCCAAAATACATAGAAGCATTTCCTAGAATTAATGAAGTAGTTTTATTGTTTAGTGCATCTAGCCCATCTATTTTAATATGTATGTAAACTTTACATAATGCCGCTTTTTACGAACGAGGCAGTCAAGACCAAACAGACAAAAAGGAAGGGGAGGGGGGCGCGCGGGTTCTCACATAAGCCGCGCACCCCCCGCATAATGGACGAAGAAGACCGCGAAGCTATATTTATTATTCGGTTCCCACAAAAATGTTACTGGTATACCATCAACACGAAGCCTCTCCAAAGCGCCGCGTAAGCAACACCCTAAGCAAACCGGCCTAGGGCAAGCACGCGCGTGCCGCGCGGCGTTGGTCAACCACCTTCTTCGCTTTTCTTATGCAAATCTAACGGTCGCTTTTAAGCAGCTACGGTTTTATCCATTCGACTGCTATTGGAAAAAAGGCAGGTTGCATATTACGTGATAGGTCATAGCAAACATATTATTTTTTCAGCAGCAAGGTCGGGATGCCTTTTATGCTCTCTGGATTGACATCATAATGCCCCTTATAGACCTCAAGCTTCCTCTTAGAATAATAATTAAGTTATTGATAACTTTTAAGTCTATCAAAATATTTGCCTCGTGACATCACCGGTATATGGATACCTTCCTTCTAGAAAGTACTAGGATCCATATTAGAATCGCCAGAATTAATCACGAATACCACCATCATTATAAGCCCGGTTCTTAGAAAAAAAAGCAGACTAAATTAAGTTCTATCTTTAAATAAAGTATGATTAGGTTGGTAAAAAAACTGTTTCAGATTTTTTCTCCTTTTTTTAATTACCTCCCCACCAATAAATAGATACAGATAAGAATAACCAAACCACATCAACAAAATGCCGGTACCAAGCAGCTGCTTCAAAGCCAAAGTGATGCGTTTGGGTAAAATGCCCTAGATATTGACGAATAGCGCATATTATTAGGAAAATGGTACCTATAATAACATGAAAACCATGAAACCCTGTAGCTAAAAAAAAGGTAGAACCATAAATACCATCAGAAATCGTGAAAGGTGCTTCTACATATTCCATTCCTTGAAACCCGGTGAAGACTAGAGCCAGCAAAATGGTAGAGTCAAAAGTTACTTCATAGAGCCGTACAACTTGGTCGCCGTTTACTCATCTGACATAATAAAGTGCTCTCCGAACCGTGCAAGATAGTTACCTATCACACGGCTCACCAACCTGATTTTTTACTCTATAGGGCACGTAGTCCTTTATAAAGGCTTAGGCTTAATTCTATTCAGACATGAAGTCAGATTTCCCGTGTCAATCAGGTAAAGTCCATAAATGAAAATCATTTCTGTACAGTGATTTAGACTCCTTCTCGCTTTGCCCTTAAACGAATGAGATCGAGTCAAGTGCTTTACTGTTGCCAGCTCTCTTTCGAGTAGGCGGATACTACGAGTCCTCCGTCCCAGATAGCCGGATCATGGCTATCTAGTTCACCGGTACTACCAAGGTACTCTTATACTTACATGAAAACACATAAGATTTCCAACTAATAGTGCTAGTTTGGACAAAAAAGCAGCCGTGCTTCCAGTGTTTTTGTTTCATATTGAAATTGGGACCTCCTCCTGCTCTGCCACAGGCAGGCTACCATTCTGCCATGGAGGAGATAGCGCTGTAATATTATTGATTGATCAATAACCTGACCGAACACGCTCGAGTTAGTGTCTCATAAACACCTCGCATTCATGAATGACCCATTCGGCTATATTTCCAAGACACGGTCGGAAAAGTTCTCTAGAGTTGGTCAACCCTGTCCTTTCCTTTTGCAACATGCTATTGTCCCGGTTGGTTTAAATGGTAAGTTGCATCCGTCTCATTGCGAGCATCAGCAATGGTATGATTACAGGAGGTAATCAAAAAGTTTCCTTGGTAATCTGACGGTCGCCTGGTAGCTACTAAAGCATAAACAGCTTGTTTTTTGAATCCAGCTAATATAGCATGATGAGCCCAAGTCACGGCAGCTCCAGATGAAAGTAGAATAAGGGTATTTAGAAAAGGAATTCCCCAAGGATTTAACACATCAATTCCTTTAGGGGGCCGAATAGCTCCAATTTCTACCGTAGGTGCCAGAGAAGAATGAAAAAAAGCCCAAAAAAAAGCTAAAAAAGACATGACTTCAGACACGATGAACAAAATCATACCATAGCGAAGTCCTAATTGGACCACAAATGTATGATGTCCTTCGTAAGTGGATTCACGTATAACATCGCGCCACCATACAAACATAGTATATAGGATCATTCCCAAGCCTAAGCTAAGAAGTGTTCCACCTCCCATAAAAGAGTGCATGTACATAACACCACCAATGGTGCTTGCCAAAGCTCCCAATGAACCCAAAAGAGGCCATGGACTTGGATCTACTAAATGATAAGGATGCTTTTGAGAGACACTCATAATTCGTCCTGTTTGCTTTTTAGTCTAATTTATTTGATATCCAAGAAACATAATCATCCAAAGAAACAGCTTCTACAACAATGGATAGGGGTCAGGAAAAGCCCCTGCCCTCCGAACAGTATGGGAGCCTTTCAGCTCGTACTGCTCACCTTCCTAGATCTTAACCTTGGACCTTAGGCGACCTTCTCCACAATAGTTAGAGTTCTCAGTATCTTAATCTGCGCCGCAGCCCACAAGTCACTGTTGGCGGCGTCGTGGTATTTGTTGCCCACACAGCAGTTTCATACTTACACTAGTCATAGGTAACATTTCCCGCGCGAATTTTAGCTCTTACGTCTCTTACCTCTATGTATATCTTCCCAATTAGATCTACAAATAGTACACAATCGAAATAACGCGGGCCCGCGTGTAATTGGAACATATCCTTGGCTTCCTCTGTGAGGTCGAAATCCGCGCGAGCGACCGAATAAAATAGGCAAAAAATATGACCTCCAGCATTAGCCGGAGGTCTTTTCACACGATGCTGCTGCCCCCGTTCCGATCTCGCCCGGCTTGGGTATTTCCGGTGGTGTGAAAAATAACTGACTTTTGCTCGGCTTATTTACTAAATGGGCTGGGGTTTTTTTTCTATTTAGAGTATCCCTTACAGATCTCGGTGTCATTTTTTTTTGCTTTTTTCAAATAGCCTCGTACCAGACAAAGAATCGCTCAATATTCGGGTGAATCCGTAGTATCTGCCGTGTTTGCTTTTGTAGATCTTTACCTATATGGCTGTTGAGAGACAAACAAGATCTGTCCAGTTTAACTTGAGCGTAAACTAGCGTATAGACTTGTTGAGAGCTCCTGTTGTCTTAGTAAAGGAAAAGTACGATCTTGGATTGACCCCCTTCGCATGACCTGAAGAGGCCTGTAATACTATGAGGCCTCTGAACTCCCTCACGACACTGTCATGGGGATGTTTAGCCCCGACTTCCATAGGTCCGAATTAGGTTTTACCTCCTAGTGAGAATTTAGGTCCTTGCGCGGGCGTCTGATCTCTCGGACTTACTCTGTATGGAGTGCCCTGTGGTTCCTCGAGTGCCGCAGAAGCTAATGCCATCAACTGCGAGTTTAACACTATTGGTTTACTAACCACTCGCTCGCCGCTATATCCTGCTTGGGACGTTCGGTCCAGCTTAGGACGGGCTCCGCGTTTCAAGCTCGTTATCCTAACCATATCCTCTGCTTTCCCGGGGAGCCCTAATGGGGGCAGGCCCATCGATCCCCGGCTTTTCCCTACTGCTCTAGCCATGATATTGCTATGATAGCTTTTTTGGGTAGCTCGCACCCAGGTTTGCCTTGTTCGAGAAAGTGCGACTGAGCCAGAATGGGCTCAGCAGTCGGCCTATTTATTCGGGCGCACGCATAAACGCATGATTAGTTCCACAAAGTTCACTGCACTGACCATAGTAAACTCCTTCTCGTTTAATAAAAATGGAAGTCTGATTTAAACGACCAGGTACAGCATCACATTTTACACCTAAGGAGGGTATAGCCCAGCTATGAAGTACATCAGCAGATGTTATAATCATACGTAGATGAGTTTTTGCTGGTACAACTACTCGATTGTCTACTTCTAATAAGCGTAATTGACCCAATTCTAAGTCATCTTCTGGAATCATATAACTATCAAAAGTTAGTGACTGTTCATCAGAACTGTTATAGTCTGAATACTCATAAGGTTGGGTCGACGGCCAGTCCTTGGTCCCAAGGGCCCATACGCCTCCCACCAAACTGTACTTGCAAGTTTCCCCGCAGACAGCTCTCCACGCTCATTAAAACCCGAAGAGTAGAATGTCTAGTTCTTTCCCACCCGGGGATAAAACGTAATATACTCTCTACAGTGGATCTTCAGGTGGCGTTATCAGGGGTCTGCTTCTTGTTTTATTGAACTATGATCTTAGTGAAACCTTTCAAGGTCAAAACTTTGGCCTTTTTGTTGATATGTCTGTAATAATGTGCTTCTGTAATTTTAGTAATTTTACAAGCAAGACACAAATCATATAGAAAAAAAAAAGTATGGGACCTTACTGCATAGTTAACCACATAAAACGAATCCAATCTAGTTATCCTTTGTTCAATAAGTGGAACGTTCAAAAAAAGAGGGTGATAGTCCAAGTTGTAGGAATGACCCAGTGAACCCATGGTTTATTTATTAATCTTTGGGCCTTATGTCCTCGCTCATTGTTTTATAGCAATAGGCTTCCCGTTTCCTTCCTGTTCTTAGTACTTATTGATGTTTTAAAAAACTTACCGGTTGCTTGGAACCGAAAGGATCTGTCCTTCATTTTATCAATGATGATAAGACGAGTCACGCCCTGAATCGTCGAGAGTGGACTCGCCGACTCCTGAAGGAATGTTCCCAAATTTTCATTTGATCTTGCGATATGCAGTTTTGTAACTCTTTATTAGGTTGAATAGACTAAAATATTAACATTTCCACCGTAAGTAAATCCTCTGTGACCCTTGAGTTTTCGCCGAAATTGCCCGACGTCCCTTGCGAGCGGCCGAGACTTCAGTACAGTATAAGCGCTGGTCCCCTTCGGTAAAGTTCTTGTTCTTGATGTTACCTACTGGAGGACCTCCGTCCCCAAAGAAGAAGAGCAAGCCTCAGAGAGGCTCGTTCTTCTTCTTCCGGCGGTTTTGCCATTACCGTGGTTGTTGCCAACGTTAGGGGATCCCCTATTCCAAGAAATGACGGGGCCGGGCCTGTTAGATTCGAAGTCGTATGCCACTGGCTGTGGTGCTGATAGATTAAATACTTCAGCGCTGTTATTGGACATTGCAGGCTGAGCAGTTTATTTCTCGTCTATTGCCTACACCGAGAAGAGGAATGTGTACCTCCAGCGACTTAAAGAATGGAACCATAGGCCTATTAGCTGGGGGAGCCTTTTCAGTCTATAGGTTTAACCTCAACTCCCCGTTTCTGGCATGCTCTAGTCCCTTGAGTCTTTCAACGTCAAACGAAGAATGATTTTGGCTCATCTTTCTTTTGGTAAGCCAGAAGCTTTGCAGACCATAGAACCAGTCCGGTGCATTTCGTTGCACTTCCATCATTCTTGTGAAAGGGCGCACTCCAATACCGTTGATGTCCAATAGCTTTGATAGTAATTGTTGGATCTACTACCTCGTCCATTGAATATAATAAAGCAAAAGATGGTATAGCAATAAACATCAGAATAATACTAGGAAAAATGGTCCAAATAATCTCTATAGTAGTCCCATGAACAATCCTTTCCGGAATTGGATTTCTTTTATAGTGAAAATGCCATAAAGCGCGAACCAACATCCATAATACAAAGATCAAAATAATTATTAAGAAGAAAAAAATATCATGATGTAAGATAGGGGTCAGCGCTCGGTGTCTGCCCTCAGAACCATACGTGACAGTTTTCCGTCATAAAGCTCGCTACCTCGAACCTCGGCCTGAGGAGGGGCAAAGAAGCATGCTTTGCCCTCTTCTCCAAAACAAAATATGAAACGTAACGGCGCTACGCGCACCTTTCTTTGTTCGCAAAGCGAACAAAGTGGGCATATGTTAAACAATCAGTCAGCAGGGAAGCTTGCACAGAAGCAAGCAAAAAAAAATATATATATATTTTTTTTTGCTTGCTTTATTCCACAAACTATTGCGCAGTGGCATCAGCGGGGCTATAAACTGATTGCTTCGTAACACGTAGTTAAGATGATAGTATCGTTGAGCGCGTAACAGTCCATTGTATGCTTCATTCTCGTATTTATAGGCTTTTATTCGCTTTTTAACTGAGATAAGGACACGGGAAAAAATAGATATATATTTTTTTTTTAAGCCCCTTATTCAGAGAGGATACGAAACGGTCTTAGGTTGATCCCCTTAATAGCTAAAACTATGCATTCTTACTACGGGATCTCTGAATTCTCCCTGTACAGGGAGTTAGTTCCCCAGCTTCCACCATCACGGATTTTATTGGGTTAGATCCTTGCGTGAATGCCTGATTTCTCGGGCTATTCCTGTATAGAGTGCTACGTGGGGACTCAAGTCCCGTGTTCGCAATTGATATCGAGCGCGAGTTCGGCCGTTTTGTGCAGGCTTACTATCCACGCGTATGCCTTGATATTCTGCTTCAGACATACGGCCCGGAATTGGATGGACTAGATTCACGTATCAAGTTTGTTATCCTGATCTTTCCTTATGCTTTGTCGAAGCATCCTAGTGAGGGCAGTCTCAATGTTCTGCGAGTTTCACATGATGCTTTCGGGGCAATCTTATTGAAGGATGCCCCACCTGTGTAGCTCACATCCTGGCGATAGCCAGCTCGAGCAGATATGGCAGAGTTGGAGCAGAGCTCTGCAACCGTGATGATATATCTAGGCGCACTCAATTATTCCTTGCATCATAGGTGTTGCTGCGTCTTGAAATCCTAATTGCCAAGGTTCCGCAGCGTCACAATAACCAATTGGAAATAGCCATGTATTTTTCAAACTCATTTGGTATATTCTTGTTTTTTTTCCCGTAGGTGATAAATAAAAGAACCTAAGTTCAAATAAAAGAACCTAAGTATCCCAGTACTTGATAGATAATTTAGTGGTAATTTTTGTGCTTCATATCTTCATGCATGATGCATCTTTAGTGTAGGGCCGAAGGCGCGGGCTTATTAGGATGTAAGTATGTAGGTTGTGTAGCGCAGATTATGCAACTTGTTAATTATGTAATAACATAGTAATTAGATGCTATGCTAAAATAGAACACCCATGATTCATGAAAGCTAAGCGCAAAAATGAATTGCGTTTAACCATAAGATTTATCCATACCTAACTTAGACATAATCTATAGTATGCTGCGTAAAAAGCGAAATCCTGTATCAATATATTCAGCTATCAATATTTGCGCTAACCGCTATCAATATATTCAGCAATATATTCAGCTATCAATATATTCAGCGCACTTAACAGTCATTTGCGCTAACTGCGGAATGAGTGAGAACACGAATAGCAACAAAAGTTGCAGTAAAGGGGTTTGGATTGAATAGAAAAGATAAATGCATCCTACTAGCAATGCAGTAACTTGAGAGAGAAAACGAGCTGCCATAGAAATGGCATAGAAAACTACCCACCAATAACGCTCAATAACGCTCAATAACGCTGAATAACGCTCTTTACTGCTATAGCAAAATAGAAAACTACTTGCCGCAATGGTAGCTGCTCCAACACTTTTGACTCTTTGTGTTTGCTGCTATATATATTTTTGTATTTAGCTTTTGTTCTTTTCGCCCCATATTTATTATTGGTAGAAGGACTTTAGTCCCGCAAAACCTTAGCTAGGACGGGGGTTTACCCGCTTTCTTTGCTTTGTGCAAAAGAAAAGCAAAGATTGAAAAGGCACGGCAAGAAAAAAAAGAAGCGTACAAAAAAAAATATATATACCTTTTTTTTTGAGCTTCTTAATGGCTTCAGAGAGCTGAAGCCTTCAAATATCTCTGATTTTTTTGATAGTATTTTTAAAATCTATAGCATTTTGTCGGAACACATCCTGTCTTTTGACTTGAGTAGTTTTATGCATAGTAAGTACTATAGCTCCAATCATAGCTACTAATAAAATAAGACTAGAAACCAAAAACAAAACAAAATAGGTGGTATAAAGTAAATTGCCTAATGTTTCCAAATTAGTCCAACTTTGTATCTTTTCAGCATAAACTGTATATGTTAAATAAGTTGTACTCAATTTCGTTGGTAATATTGGAATGTAATCATTATCTACAATGAAAAAAATTTCCAACAAAAAAATAACTCCAATAATACCACCTACAGGTAAATAACGCAATACATTCTCGTGAATTTCTGCTATTTTAATATTTAACATCATAACTACAAATAAAAATAAAACGGCAATAGCTCCTACATAAACCACTAAAAAAATCATAGCAAAGAAGTCAAGACCTAACAAAACAAGTAAACCCGAAGTGTTGAAAAAAACTAAGATGAAAAATAAAACAGAATGGACTGGATTTTTAGCACGTATTACCATAACACTAGAGACTAAAGCAATGCTCGAAAAAACAGAAAAAAGTATCATGGTTATTTTACTAAGTCCCTTTTATCATTTGCTCTAACAATGAAAAAAAATATATATATTTTTTTTCTACGCATCATCTGGAGAACAGATAATGCGAGCAAACACAAACCAGGCAAAAAAACAACTAAAGCCAACACATGTACACAGCATAAAAAAAGAGCCCCATAAGAAAGAGATCCTGCTGGAGCAGAAGAAGAAGTGCGAAATAAGAGCGCTCTCGATACGAAAGAAGCCTTCGGTCAAAAAGTGCAACAGGAAGCAAAAAAAATATGTATTTTTTTTCTTATTCGCCTTCCTCCTCCCGCTTTGGATATAGCTCATTAGAAGGCTTCGTGGAACGACATCATAAATAAAAAGTGTCTCAGGTTCTCGTCAGTCGAGTAGATAAATCTCAATATATCATAATAGTAAATGCATGGCGAACTTTGCGTACAAAACTATCTTTCGCTCGTGAAATTCGTAGACTATTTTCGATTTTGAATTCGTATAAAGCAAATTCATCATGTATGATAATTAATAACCATCTTCATTTATAAACTTTATTCCTTGTGCCCTTAGACACTCTTGAACCTTGCATCACCGAAGGCTTCCAGAGCTGAAACCGCTTCTAGTTGTTTCCGTACGAAACGATTCATAAATTAGCTATGTAAATGAGCGCTTTTCACTTTTGCTTCTTGATTAAATATTGGAAAGCACATGGTTGGGGTCTTCGACCCCAACTTATGGAATTGGGGCAAGGAGAGGCTTAGAAACTTTGAGTTTTATTCTCTTCTAAAACGAACATAGATGGCACGAAATCACGCATACTTTGTCCATTAGCTTATAGAAGAAAAACGCGCAGCAAACCAACGAAAAATCTAGGCGCACAAAAATATATAGATTTTTTTTCATATATATTCTAAAATGCAGAAAAGTAAAAAAAAATCTTTTTTTTTAGCTCTTCAAATCCATTTGATTATGCTTCGCTTTCCTTTCTTTCTAAAAAGTTACCATTCATTATTTAAGAAAAGAAAAACATAAATAGAAATTAACGCTCTATTCGCTGCGCGAATGTAGGGCAAATCCAGCTTGGCTTCGAGGTATTTCTTCATATATAATATATATATATGAAAAAATACCGAAAGAAAGAAAAATAAAGAAATAAAAATACTTTTTTATTTTCTCTCAAGACTTTGCCTTGAAAAGCGTCAAGCAACGAAGCGGCTTCTTAGTTTCGCCTCGCGCTAAAATAAAAAAAAGAGAATTCATCATGGCTTGCAGTCCGCTAGAACAATTTGCAATTATTCCATTGATTCCTATTCATATAGGAAATTTCTATCTTTCATTTACGTGCGGAGCTCGCGCCCACTACTCGATGGTGTAAACACTTCGTCGGGGTTTTAGACGATAATCCAACTCCCGTTTACTTCGATGCCGTGGAGTCAGGAAAGTGTTCTGTACAGGATAGGTTTACGAATCTCGAGAATGGCCGCTCTTTTGGAAGGGAGACGAATATGAGGACTGATCTACTCAAATAGCCGATGGTAAACGGTGAAAGGAAGCCCCTGGGTCAGGATACAAACCATGTTCACGCCGGCACACGCCGGTCGAGCCTAGAGAATCCTAGACAGAACGCGCGGGTAGATCAACTGGGGTGACGGCTATGAGGGCGAGTGCCCAGGATACTGCGGAATGCGCTCGAGGATGGATGGAAAACCTCCCACAAAATAAGCGGCGAGGAATGTAGTCCTGGCTCTCTCCGGCTAAGTAAAAAAAAATACTTTTTTGAAGATGGCTGCCAAAATAAAGCCTCTATTGGACCTTTGGCCGGTCCCGAAGAGAGAGGAGCCGTATGATGGGAGACTATCACGTACGGTTCTATAGGAGGGGAACGGCTTTAAACCCTGAGCCTAAGTAAGGTTCAAATGGAGCAAAAAAAAAATCTTTTTTTCCCCTACCGACCCAATTCATCTTTGTTTATGCTATTAACTATCAGTCTAGTATTGCTTCTAGTTCATTTCGTTACTTTAAATGGAGGACACTTAGTACCAAATGCTTGGCAATCCTTTGTTGAAATTATTTATGATTTTGTGCTTAACTTGGTAAATGAACAAATAAGCGGTCCTTCTTCGATAAAACAACGCTTTTTTCCTCTAATCTTCGTTACTTTTACTTTTTTATCATTTAGTAATCTCATTGGTATGATACCCTATAGTTTTACAGTAACAAGTCATTTTATAATTACCCTGGGTCTTTCATTATCTCTTTTTATTGGAATCACTATAGTTGGATTTCAAACACATGGGCTTCATTTTTTCAGTTTTTTATTGCCGCAAGGAGTACCCTTGCCGTTAGCACCCTTCCTAGTACTTCTCGAGCTAATCTCCTATCGTTTTCGCGCATTAAGTCTAGGAATACGTTTATTCGCCAATATGATGGCTGGTCATAGTTTAGTAAAGATTCTAAGCGGGTTTGCTTGGACTATGCTATCTATGGGGGGTATTATGTATTTAGCACATCTTGCTCCTTTTCTAATAGTATTCGCATTAACTGGTTTGGAATTAGGTGTTGCTATATTACAAGCTTATGTTTTTACTATTTTAATTTGTATTTATTTAAATGATGCTATAAACCTTCATTAAAAGACTGGTGTAAGGAGCATCAAAAATCACTTCTTTACTTTTTAAGCGCGTCATCATCAACCATAATAAAAAAGCTGGATTTGCTTTTGATGACGCAAAATAATGCACACCAATGGTCGAAGACCTTTGAACGCGCGGGATGCAAAAAGCTACGAAAAAAAAAATATTCTATATATATATATATTTTGCTGCGCCCTGCGGCCTTGTAGAGTTCCCTGTTGGCGGAAGCGAATATCCTGGGACCCCGGGGACTAATTCCCACCAAAACAAATAGGCCGCAGGTACTCCCCCCCCCCCGCAGCTCGACAAAAGTTGTCTTTGGTCGCCCCGGTGTGCTGATAATTGTGTGCTACCTGCAGGGTGCACAAAAAAAAACTACGCGAATATTACTAGCTTTCTGGTCGATTTTTTGATAGAAAAAACAGCAAGCAAAAAAAATATATATTTGCTGCGCCCACTCTCTTGCAACCCTTCTTTGATGCGGCAAACTTATCTCGAGCTGAGACGCTTAATGTCTAATTCTGAGAAAGGACGAATAGTTTCATTATGATAAAAGCCATGAGATCCTTATAAATGAGTAGCCAAGCGCATAACGAAGCTTGGCCTTTTTTTTCTTTCTCCAATCCCCGAGTGGGGCAGAGCAAAAGGGGGCGAAGCGCAGAAAAGTTTTTAAATAATGCGCTTCGCCTCCCTCGTCGCCTGATCCCTTTCTTTTTCCACTTTAAATAGTTTACCACCATCTATAATGCGAAAAACTACGATTGGCTTGAGCCAGTTTATGAAGATCATCCCTTTTTTTACGTGCAATCCCCATCTTTCGGGAAGCATCCAATATCTCATCAGCTAAACATTGATCTAAGCTCATGCTTTTTTTATTAATACGTCGTTTGGCTGCCGCTTCGAGCATCCAACGAATGGCTAAGGTTTCTTGACGATTTGTTGCTATAATAGATGGTACTAATTGAGTAGTACCAGAAATTCTTACTTTTTTCACTTCACAAACAGGCTTGACATTTTCTATGGCATTAACCAAAAGTCTTAATATATCGCCATGCTGAGCTAGACAATGAAAAGTTTTATAAACAATAGCACGAGATCTCGTTTTTTTACCATCAATCATGCAAATATGGACCAATTTTTTTATTAATTGTTTTTGTTTACCATGCAAGCCCCGGATATAGCCCAAATTGTCTGAGCTATTGTATATGCTTGCCTCACGACCTTTAGGTCTTGATGGCACATGCCCTGGAAGGGCATAGCATAAATATCTACAATGCGATAAACGACGCGCAAAAAAGCTTTCTGAAAAAAAAAATAGATTTTTTCCGCTAAATGGCCAATTTTCCTTTTTTTTCATTCCTGCCTTTTCTGAAAGTTTTGATTGGTGAAACCAATCAAAGAATAAACCAAACACAAAGCTGAAATTCGATGATTTGACAAATAAATTCATATAGAATCTTTGGGTTTTTTTGTACCATATTTAGATCTGCCTCGACGTCGACTCGGTATTCCCTGCAAATCTTTAATTCCTCGAATACAATGGTATTTTACACCTGGCAAATCTTTCGCTCTACCCCCTCTAACCATAACCACAGAATGCTCTTGCAAATTATGGCCTTCGCCGGGAATGTAAGCAATTATCTCATTTCGATTGGTTAAACGTACTTTGGCTATCTTGCGTAAAGCCGAATTAGGTTTCTTTGGTGTTCTCGTCGAAACACGCAGGCATACTCCTTGCTTTTGAGGACATTGAGTTAAAGCTCGAGTACGTTGTGTGCGCCGTTTCGACTTTCTACCATGACGAATCAATTGATTTATTGTAGGCATATTTCACTTACTTGGTTTTTTTTAGAAAGTTGCATAAAATTTTTCTTTCTTATTTCTTATGCTCTATCCGTTATGGGAATGGGGCCTTTGGCCGCTATACCCTGCGCCCTTTCATTACTATGTTTTCTACGATTTTTTTTTATCATGAAGGCACGAGAAAGAAGAATAAGAGAGAACAGTTAAAAACTATAATAAAGGGCGAAGACACTGAAAAAAAAGTATTTTTTCAATTTTTTGTGTCCTTTCCTTTTTTGAGCAGAAAATTCCTACGTGCACTAGAAAGCTCATTTCGCTTGGCTCTCGGAGCATATGTAAGTAAGGCTATCCCTTACGGGATTCGAACCCGTGTTCTCGCCATGAAAAGACGATGTCCTATACCCCTAGACGAAAGGGACAAAATTATTTCAAAGAAAAATGGTCAGCCAGAGCTGCGCTGCAATAAAAAGAAAAAAAAGTGGCACAATTTGCGGCCTGTGCCCCGTTTATGCGCCACTTTTTTTCTTCATTTACCTACGATAATTCATAACGCTTTCAACTAAAAAAAAACTCTGTACCTGGTCAACATTACACCAAGAGCGACCTTTAATAACGTCTGCATTTCCGCTTTTTGGATAAAGCCAATAGATTAAGAGAAATGAGAAAACAAAATCTATATATATATTTTCTTTTTTAGCAGTAAAACCTAAACGCGAGCTAATCAAATCAACAAAGTATTCTTTTTTGAACTTGATTACTAACGTGTTATAATGCATCCAGATCACTTAACTGCGGTCAAAATGTTGACTAATTTGACCACAATGCTAGAATAAACTTTCTTGAGCCACAGAAGGCATAAACGCCTTGAAATAATGCAATAGGGTAATACTATCCTAATTTACAAAGTATACCATCGCTTAAATGAATAAGGTAAAAAAAAACATATCTCTTTTTTTTTCAATTCTTAAAATATTTTTTCATATATATATATGTTTTTTCTTTATAGTAATGCAGCCTACATGACACGTAGTGCTTAAGAATAATAAATTTGTGCTTGTAGCTCAATCGGATAGAGCACCAAACTACGGATTTGGGGGTTGAGAGTTCGAATCTTTCCAAGCATGGGCCTATCCATCAAATTTTACTAAGAGAATACATCTGATAAGTGTAAAGGCCTTCTTATTTTTTTCTTATTGTTTTGTTTTGTTGAAGCTGGCGGAAATAGCTTAATGGTAGAGTATAGCCTTGCCAAGGCTGAGGTTGAGGGTTCAAGTCCCTTTTTCCGCTTGGGTTTTTCTTTCTCCAGTTTTATTCTCCAAAAATCTATGAAAAATCTATTTTTTTTTTGTTAAATCTATTTTTGGTACCAGAAGAGAGTAGCCAACAAAAGCAGGCCTCTATTTCTATGCGCGAAGCGAATAGAAATCATTTGTCATGATTCAGGGCGCAGGTGCGAAGCGTGGCCATTTCTCTGCTTTCATGAAACGCAATGAAACCGGTGCTGTGCCCACATTATTCGCATAACAAATGATGGGGCTGGAAACAACCGGGAGGATGGAGAAAGAAAACGGTACGGAGAGTCATTGGAGGCACAGTGCTTTCCTTGTTTTTAGCAAAGGCTAATTTGCGAAAAAAATTCTTTTTTTTTATCGCGCCCCGCGAAAAGCTACGCTCTGTTGCCTTGCTCGAATTCAGCCTTGAATCCAATTCAGACTTGTGAATTATGCAATTATTATATTATGCTGAACCTATAAAAATTTTATTTATTTATTAAACATACAACTTACAAACATAGACTTAGTGCCATTTGATGGCTAACTAAGAATAGAGGAGAAGGGTATAAAAAGAAAAAACTGATCAAAAATAAAGTAATTGCTAGTAGTAAGGATTTTTCACGATCCATTGGTTTATATAGAATCCATTTTTTAGGTGTATCAAAATACATTATTTTCACAAAGCGTATATAATAAAAACAACTGATAACACTAGTAACAACTCCTATTAAGGCTAGTAAGTAAGCCCCACAGCCTAGAGCAGCAAAAAACAAATAAAATTTGCTACAAAATCCGGCTAACGGGGGTATTCCTGCGTATGAAAACATAGTAATAGACAGAGTAATAGCTAAAATAGGATTAGTTTTGGCTAAAGCACCTAAATCTGCTATATATTTGAAACGGTTTTGACGTAATGCTAAAACTATGGCGAATACATTGATGGTCATTAATACATAAATAAAAACACCAATTAGTAGCGATTGAATCCCTTCTATGGTTCCACATGAAAAACCAATAAAAAGATAACCTACATGTCCAATAGAACTATAAGCTAAAAGTCTTTTTACTTTGTTTTGAGCCATTGCAGCCAATGCTCCTAAGATCATAGAAGCAATGCTGCAAAAAAAGAATAGTTGTTGCCATGTTGGATCATAAAAACTATAAATAAAAACACGTACCATATTGGCAAGAATAGATATTTTAGGTGCAATAGAAAAGAATGCTGTAACCAGAGTAGGTGAACCCTCGTATACATCAGGTGCCCACATATGAAAAGGAACTGCTGTGATCTTGAATAAAAAACCTACAGCAATAAATAGAATCCCCATAAAGATACCACTAGATTGAGCACCAAATAAAGTGATTTCATATCCAGTGAAAATCTTAGCTAATTCCTCAAAGTTGGTAACTCCAGTAAATCCATAAATCATAGAACAACCAAACAATAAAATTCCAGAGGAGAATGCACCTAAAATAAAATATTTTAAGCCAGCTTCTGTAGAAAATTCAGAGTCTCTTTTTGATGCTGCGATCACATAAAAACATAAACTTTGAAGCTCAATAGCTAAATACATGGCAATTAAATCATAAGCCGAAATCATGAAGAGCATACTGCAAGTAGAAAGTAGAATTAAGACAATAGATTCAAAAGCATTCAAACTCTCTTCTTTGAAATAACCCAGACACATAACTATAGTGCTAGCCGTACTTATTAATAGAAAGATTTGGCAAAAATATGTAAAATTGTCTATTATTAAATTATTATAGAATAAATTGGCAACAGTTAGAGGTGTGCTAGAAGCGACCAATAAGATAGTTATTAGATACCGATAGGGTGCTTTCCCCCCCCCCCGGTCAGAACCACACGTGCGAGTTTCCCCGCATGTGGCTCGTCCATGATAACTTTTTCAGGTTTACGGACCGAAACCCTCTAAGGCCGGGCCTGCATGAACAAAATAAAACACTGATCATTTCGGAGTTGGCGTTATGCCACATTGTCTTCCATTCTTTTATTGGTTACGTTTGTAGGTAGATTAATCAAATTCGCTGTTTTACCTAGCTATTGCCCTAGTCTTTTATTTAGGGTTGTATATTGACGTAGGAAGTCTCATGAATATGAGGCTAAAAGTAGTAGCACTCAGCGAAAAAGATATTTTTTTTTCTCTTTAATGACATTATCCTAAATTGCTTCTCCGAGTTTGCTGTACTTTTCAGACGCGGCGCGCGCCGCGTCTGAAAAGTACAGCGCATTATCACCTACCTCCTTTTCCTCCGAGGCTTTCACTCTAAAGGGCATCGTCGTATGCTTAACATTAATTGCCCGGTGTATTTCTCAGGGTACATTATGGAAGGATCTGTCACCCGTACATTTTGGCTAAAGCCTTGGTCTCCAAGGGATTTTCAAAAGTATTTTTTTTTTGAAAATCGTAGCAAATTTGCTACGCCCTGCTTTTATCAAAGCCGGTTCCTATAGAGTCCATTTGGATGATCCCTAGTTTGCGCGTTTGGCCGTTTGCTTGTCGTTTAGTTACGTGTACCACTTTTTCTGTCCATTACAGTTACGTCCGGAGGGTTGCTCGCACGTGAGTAGCGTTCGAGCCCACGTGCCTTCCGGCCCCGCCTTTCGTTGGGGGAAGTTACCTTACTCCTATGCGTACGATTGTACTTGCGACGAAACGCGGATAGTACCCATGCTATGGTTCCCTGCGGTCTGATCCCACATAAGGTTAGGGAGTCTACCCGAGCGATTGTTTTCAACTATCGTCTTTTCAAACGCGCCCTCCTAGGCGCACAACACTAAGTAAACCAAGCCAACTAACATTACACACTAATGGTGGATAATCATATTTTCTAGAGGTACTAAATACAACTCCATAAATAAGCAAAATGATGGTTGCGTTAATAAGAAAGATCTCTGGGAAAAGCGCTAAAAAATCATGTTCAAACATTTCTTCAAACCTCTTTTTTATGTTTTTTAATCAAATTTTCCATGTTGCACTAAGTTACTTACGGAAGTATGCATACACTCTAAGAAAACTTCGGGGTAAACACCCATCCAAATAACTCCGACAATAAAAGGGAAAAATATTAGAACTTCTCTTCTATTTAAATCGGAGAATTTTTGGAGGAATTTGGGTTTGAAATTCCCAAAAATCACACGATTATATAGCCAAAGAGAATAAGCTGCGCCTAAAATCATTCCAAGTGCCGCTAATGTGGCCACTAAGCTATTTCTTTGGAAAGCTCCTACTAAAATAAGAAATTCTCCGATAAAGCTGCTAGTACCGGGTAAACTCATATTGGCTAGGGTAAAGAATAAAAAAATCGTAGAGAACATTGGCATGGTGCTGACTAAACCTCCATAATATTTAACAAGTCGAGTCTTATGTCGGTCATATAAAACACCAACACATAGAAAAAGGGCTGAAGAAACCATTCCATGACTTAACATAAGTAAAATACTACCTTCAATTCCTTGTATGTTTAGACTGAACATACCAATAGTCACAAAATTCATATGAGCTACTGAAGAGTAGGCAATAATTTTCTTCAGATCGATTTGTCTTATTGTAGTCAAGGAAGTATATATAATAGCAATAACGCTTAAAGTATAAATGAAAGGAGTAAAATAAAGTGTCGCTTCAGGAAACATGGGTATAGAAAATCTTAAAAAACCATAGGTTCCTAATTTTAAAAGAATTCCTGCCAAGATTACAGATCCAGCCGTAGGTGCCTCTACGTGAGCTTCAGGTAACCAAATATGAACTGGTACCATAGGCACTTTTACGGAAAAAGAAGCAAAAAAAGCAATCCATAGCAATATTTGGCGCCGCTCACTAAATTCTGTGGTTAATAATATTTGTAAATCAGTGGTTCCTGTTTGGAAAAAAATAAATAAAATGGCTAAGAGCATGAAGACAGATCCAAGTAAGGTATATAAGAAAAACTGATATGCTGCTTGGATTTTTCTTTGTCTAGAACCCCATACCCCTATGATAATAGGAGAGTAAGGGATGATAGGCCCTCGGCTTTATCTCCCCATGATAAATGGGTCGAGAAAAAGCTCCTGTAGGTACCCACACCCTTCTCAAAGAACCGTACGTGACACTCTCGCGTCATACGGCTCCTTCTCAAAATAGCGGATGAGCCGAAAATAAAAGCCAAGCAAAAAAAAAAATATATAGATTTTTGCAGAAAGGGCTTTACGCCTTTTTTCGGCTTGTAGTTCTAAAATATTTTTTTATTTCGGTCTCCTTTTTTGTTCCAGCGACTCATCCCGCGGCCTCGCCAATAACTTCTTGACAGAGGAATTGACCTGAGGTCCTCTTTCAAGATCAGGACGATTATCCTTGTCAGCTCAATAGGTAGTTAACAAATTTATGTCCATCCCCAGGCGTCGGGTACTTTTCTTTTCCCCACCACCCTTGTAGCCGTCATCTGTAATTCGCGCAAGTGTGTCTGCACCCCCTAGACTTCACGAAAACTGTTTTCTCGTAGCAAAACTCCATTCTTCCCTGCCTAGGAGCACCCTTTCCTGCATGTTTATACAATATTCGAGTAGGCAGAGTGAAGTCCTGCAAAGTACCCACTCAAAGTACCCCTCAATCCCAAATAAGTCATCCGACGGGTTCAACCAAAAAGCTATGCTTACACACAAGACTACCCTTCTCCGAAAGCTTCGCGGGACCTACCGGTCTTCAGATCGCTCGGAAGGGTTTACTGCACAAGGCTCCTGCAGAGGCGGCGCTTCGCGCCGCGAATATCAGATGCTCAGCTCCGCACAACATAGGGATTAAAACGCTTTCGAAAAAAACATAAAATAGTAAAAGATCCAGCATGCTAAACACAGCAATCATGAAAGATTCACAAATTAGAAATGCTATCATATACTCTTTTTTATAACTTTTAATACTGGACCAACCTACTAAAATGCGAATAGGAATTAAAAATGTGGTCAAAACCACGAAAAATAAAGAGATACCATCTATACCTATATAAAAATTGATGTTTGAATAAGGAAGCCATCGAATGGTTTCCACGAATTGAAATTTGGCTGTAGAATTATCGAATTGTATCCAAAAAAGAAGGGAATATAGAAAAGTAATCAAAGAGGTGCACAAACCAATACTTCGTATCAGTCGTATTCTGGGATCAGGGATAACAAAAAGAATAATGCTTCCTAACAAAGGACACAGAATAAGACCACTCAGATTGGAATAAAATGGAGCTAAAAATTGTAACATAAATGTTTACTCTTTTTCCAAAAGATCCCGGGGACGCAGCTCTCTTCGCAGGCCGCGGGTCCACATTCCTTCTCGGCTTTCTAGCCATAGAGGCCTTATGGGTATATCATCATAACCCCCTGCACTTATATACATAAAGCCCGCAATAATTGCATAACTTGATGAGCTTTTATACGCGCATACTATGTAATTGCATGCTTCGCCTTTTGCCGCCTTGTTCAATGCTCTAGGGCTTGCTATTATGACCGGACGGCCCCAGTCACGGTCGAAGAGGATAAAAAAAGCCGAAAATTTTTTTTTTCGTTTTATGATTTTTTTCATTTTCCTTTCTTTGATCTATTATTCTATCATTCCAACCTTTACTCTTTTCTTCTTCTTTTTCAGATTCCTCGTAAACCCAAAGCAATTACGTGCTTTATTTATTCGAGGATCCATTTTTTTTTCATGATTTATCGTAGCTAGACCGCAGAGCATAGCTTAGGCTCCAAAAATCTATTTTTTTTGCTTGTTAGGCTTCGTCGGGCCTCAGCCCTCCCTCTCAACGAAGCCGAAAAAAGGGCGTAGCACTGGCTTATCATTGCGTCCCTTAAAGTTTCATGGTATTATATAAGGAAGTATGCCCCTTTAGTTCGTGCTAATGTCGTTTTCAAAATGAATAAATAGAAAACTCACTATGTAAATAAAATACAATCGATTATCTACCCAAAAAGAAATAAAATCCCACAGACCTATTATGGTAATAAATATGGTTAGGCCAATCAACATTACAAAAGCATAATGATAAACAAAACCACTTTGAAGTTTACTTATCTGCTTGGCTAATTTTCGAAATGTGTACGAAATTCCATAAGGTCCCAAGATTTCAATAGCACCCTTGTCTAAAACTTTAAATGAAACTTCATATCCAAAACGCAAAAAGAACCTAACTAGAAAGTCATTAAAAAGTTTATCAAAAAACCAGCGCTTATTTAAAAAGCAATATAATCGATTACCCAAAGGACTAGTTTTCAAAGCAAAAATGAATGGATTTGCTACAAAATTTATATTATATGCCATAAAAGCACCTAAAGTACTAAACAAAATAGGAATTAGTTTGATAATTGTTGGAGTAGCAAACTCGGATTCGGCAAGAATTTCATTTTTTGGTAGTATGAAAAGGGAATTAGCCCAAAAATTGGTACCTAAACCAATCATCATATCGGTTCCTAAGCCGTTCCAGCAATGGAACGGCTTGGCTTCAAAACCGTACGTGAGGCTTCCGCCTCATACGGCTCCTCTCAGAATTTTTACGTTTTCTTGCTTGTTTTCAATATGGCAGTGCTTGTCCATAAGTTTTCTACGAAAACACAAGGATTTCACTTTGATGCGCTCTACTTTTATGCTCTCGTGGTTTTCTAACATGTTTGGGCGATGTAATAAAGAAAGAGCCCTTCAGGTTTTTGGTTATCGCATTTGGAACCTTTAGATTTCAGTAGATAGTAGTTCCGTTAAAGGTGCGCAGTAGAACAGAGAAGTCAAGAGCAAAAAAATCTATATTTTTTTTTTTCTCTTGCGCTCTTTTTTCACCCGGCTTTTCATTTTATTGGGCTCTTATTTTGTCTTGCTTTAATGTGCTTGTGGCTAGCTATCCAACTCAGTTTGACCAGGTAATATTCTCTTTTCACTCCAAAGGCCGTTGTGCAAGAGTCGTACAAAATCCAGTTATCTTGGTATACTTTCCCTTTGAAGAGCCAGCTTCTCTTTTCGGGGAAGTACTTTTGTTTGATTTTATCACGACCCCATGTTGGATGCCGTCGGTATACCCATGCTCGGATCTTTTGAAAGATATCATGGTCTAATCTCCGAAATATATTGTTGCATTCAGAGTATTTGAAGTAGTTGCCCCATCCTACTATCTGGGGTACCAGGGTTATGATAAGTTGGTAGGCTGCTTTTCCTTTTGACAATCGAATGGCCCGTCGAATATCTTCAAGAAATCTCCGGCGAGACTCACGAGACGGAGTTATTAAAGTTCTAACTTTGCCCCATTTCCAAATATGATTGATCGAAAACCCTATAAATTGGAACCCGGATCCGGTGTTGACTATCTGGATTTTATCTGAGTGGAATTCTAGTCCCATGCACTTTAACCATTCTCTCAGGAATGCCTGAGCTTGTTCTATGATCTCCTTGGATTGGTGAAGTACAACGAAGTCGTTGGCATATCTAACCAGTATCGGAGTTGGTTCTTTGGGATATGCTCTCAGTGACCACTCTGTTAAAGCTGTCTCCATCCCATGGAGAGCAATGTTGGCTAGCAGTGGGAAGATCACGGGATAGGTGCCCCTTTCCATGTACTGAGCATTATTTCCCAATGCGGTCATGAGGTTGACTTTAAGCCAGGCTTTGACCTGTTTGGCTAAATTAGGCAAAGTTTTCAGTTTGTCCAAGAGGGCTTGGTGGTTGATGCGATCGAAACATTTGGAAATGTCCGCGTTCAAAACATACTTGGGCTTGGCTTGAATAGCTAAGAATATTGCTTTGATGGCATCCTGGCAGCTTCGTCCGGGTCTGAATCCATAAGAATTGGGTTCGAAGCGGGCTTCCCATTCAGTTTCTAAGGCCATTTTGATTAAAGCCTGCTTCGCTCTGTCTTCGATAACACAAATAGGCCAAAAAGATAAAAAGACGCAAAGTCTAGTTCGAAAAAAAAAATATAGATTGTTTTTTGCTTTCCATTTTCCAGGCGTAAAGCGTGCCTGATTGACTCTACGTTTTCTTGCGCCTAGCGCAGAAAAGGCGCAACAAAATCTATATTTTTTTTTTGCTCGTAGTTTTCTGGGGTGCTCTTTTTCTTTCTGGGGCTTTGATATTATTATTTGACGAATGGGTGTAGCCTTTCCATCCAATTGAAGACCTCTTGCCATCTCTATTTTTTGTGATCCCGAGGCAACCAACTTCTTGTAAATGTCAGGGTCCTTTTTCCTTTGGTTCTCCTGTGTAACTTGTCTTACGGCTAAGAGTCTGGCATGTAGATTTCGTATGAGTCTAAATTGTAGAGCACGCATCTTGTCCATATTGTCGGAGCGAGAAGCTTGGTAAATTCTGGTTTGGAGTCTAAAAACAACTGCCTCGACCTTGGGCCAAGGAATTTGTTCCCAGGGTATCGTTTGGGTATCTATGTAGAACCTACTCATAACTTATTCTCCTTTCCAGTTTTTACTGAAATCCTAAATCTCCAAGTGAGCATAATGAAAATGCTGCGAAAAGAAATATATTTTGGCTGGCTGCACTCTGCGGCCTTGGCTTTTTAGAGAATCCTGCTCTCGTCGGGTTTATAGCTTGGCAGCCCGCCGCAAGGGAGCCCTACCAGAGTTTTCCAGTTTTGAGTTTATTGGATAGTTATAGCGGCCCATAGGCGCAAGATGTACTTTGCGGGGTGGTCCCTTGGACATAGTCCTTTCAGACAGTGGCCATTTAGTCCAAGGTCCATTGGATGTTCGGTGCAAGACCAAAAATTTGCACTGCAAGTACCCTTCATTCCTCCCTTTAACTTTAGGGTTCGTCCCTCAGTGTGGTCAGTACTTGATACTGTCGGGCAACAAAGCTTACACTTGTTTACTTATGGTGGTTCACCAAGGCCTCTTTCCTCCTCCTTTTTTTGCTTACCTCTAACTCGGAGGCTGCCGGACCTCCTACAAAGGGAGGAGAGTCGACTGAACATCTCAGCCATTGGCGGGAATTTCGCCCGCATCCAATTCTTAATTATTGTTCACTTTGAAAAATAATTTATTTTTTGAGTGAGCAACAGCCGCTTCGTCACAGGAGTGACTTATAGGCTAACGGGTCACACTTTGGCCACGTATCCTACAAAAATACTTCCAAAAGCTAAAAAGATTAAAGGGATTGCCATAAGAATGGGCGCATCATGACATCGTAAGATGTCTCGCTTGAATGAATTTGTTGATGCTAAAAAAGTTAAAAAAAGTAAACGAAAAGAATAATAAGAAGTAAAGAAGACAGAAACACTTCCTAACCAGAAAGCAAAGTTACCACTAATCGTATATTTAGTATAAGCGAGCTCTAAAATAACATCTTTAGAATAAAATCCAGTACAAAAAGGAAAACCTATTAAAGATAAGCTGCCTATAAGCATCATAGCATAAGTGAAAGGTAACAAGGAAGCAAGCCCTCCCATCTTACGCATATCTTGCTCATCCGACATGGCATGAATCACTGAACCTGCACTCAAAAAAAGTAATGCTTTAAAAAAAGCGTGATTCATTAAATGAAATACGCTAACGGAATAGTTGGAAATACCGCAAGCAAATATCATATAGCCTAATTGGCTACAAGTTGAATAGGCTATGACCCTCTTTAAATCATTCTGTAATATTCCAGTGGTTGCCGCGAAGAATGACGTCATAGCCCCTACAAAAGTAATAACAATCAAAGCAGTGGGTGAATATTCGAATAAAGGGGAGCACCTTGCTATCATAAAAACGCCTGCTGTTACCATAGTAGCTGCGTGAATCAAAGCAGATACTGGAGTGGGCTACTCTTTAATAATCTCTTACGCTCCCATAAGGCAAAGAAATAATATTTTAGAGCATTAGGTAATAAGCTGATGAGCTTAGCAAAAGTAGGGACTGTATCTTCCACTTATAAAATAGAGACTCTCCCAAGAATCTTACGGATGCTGCGTCCCTAACAACTAAGATGTTTTTTTTCTTTTATACATGAGATACCTTCTTAGCTCTATCCCAACGCTCTTCGCAAGTATATATACATTTTGCGAAGCAACAAAAAATATTTAAGCTTTTTTAAACTGCATCCTGGTAGATTCAGCGCGCGGCGCTTTGGTGAGGATGACAATAAGGCTGGGCTCGAGCGGAAAGTTGGAATGTGACATCAGGCCGCGCTAGAAAAAAACAATATATATATTTTTTTCCGTTTCCAGCTTATAACCAAAATGATGAGGAGTATTTGATTCAATACAAGGTTTTCTACATGCCCAAACCCTATACGGATCCTTCTATTCCATAAGACCTGCATATCTAGACTATATAATCTAAAAAAAAGATGATCGAATCTTCACGACAAAAGAATGCTTTGTATCTTAGTTAAATCTGGCCAGCTTCTCTTTTCAAGGATAAATTCCATTTCGGACAAGAGGTCTCACGTACAGTCTCTGAGGATCCTATAGAGCTCCTTCAGCCTTTACTTCGTTGGGTGGGCTCGGCCTTCCTTTATAGGTTTCCTGCTGATTGGTCAAAATGAGATATTTTTCCGATGGGGACTCTCATTTGGTCGACGATTCCAGCATACAGTGAGATTGTTATAATGTACCTATTGGCACATGAGAGCCCTCAAATATTCGAAAACCCTCCATTGCATCAGGTAACCGAGTATGCAATCCTATTTGTGCAGATTTTCCAACAGCGCCAATGAAAAGTAAAATACAAATAACAGTTATGGCATGAAATCTCATATTGCAGAAAATGAAATAATGATGGGGTTCGGAAAAGGCGCCGGCACGAGCAAAAATAGTCGAAAAGTCTACTGTTTGAAAAATAGTAAAACACCCCATAATCCCCAGAGCTAATCCGAAATCACCTACTCGATTGACAAGCATAGCTTTTATAGCTGCTTTATTAGCCTGAAGTCGTGTAAACCAGAAATTAATTAACAAATATGAAGCGAGACCTACTCCTTCCCATCCTAAAAATAATTGAATAAAGTTATCTCCGGTGACCAACATTAGCATAAAAAAAGTAAAAATGGATAAATAGCACATAAATCGAGGGCTGTGTGGATCCTCAGACATATATGAAATGGAATAAAGATGAACTAAGCTACTTACAAATGTAACCACAATTAACATAACTACAGTCGGACTATCAAACACAGAGTCAAAAGTTTTATTTTACTGGAGCCTTGAATCGCAGAATCAAGCAGGAAATTTTTTGCGTACCGCAATGCGGCGGCCGTTCACTCAAGTAAAATAATAAAGTGCTCCCCGAACCGTGCGAGATAGTTACCTATCACACGGCTCACCAACTTGAGATTGTTATTAAGGCTTGGAGTAACCACTGTATGTTTAAGCGGGGCGCAGCAAAAAATAGATTTTTTTTTTATTCGCTGCATATTTTTTTTTCATTGCTTAGTCGTATAGTGTCGCTTACCTTTGCCACTCAAGCGTACGGCATCTGCCGACTTAGGCCTCTTCCCTTTTGCTAATATCAGCGTTTTCCTGAAAAAACTCGCAGCAAAAAAATTTTTGAATATTTAAAGCGAGTAGGCAGGTACTACAAGCCCTCTGTCCCACGCATCTCTATCTAGAAAAATGTATGGTTCACCGATTCCACCGAATACTCTATCGATATCGAGACATAGGTGCGCTTGAAGTGGTGTGCTGCCCTTATTGGACCCAGGCCCCCTATTTGTTCAGGCATATGCGCCCTCTTGCTGCCTATATGCAGGGGGAACGCGGGCCTCGCCCGATGCGCTAAGTTTGGGATACTTCCTCCACCTTACGTTCGTGACCTACGGCCTCACCTATTTCTCAAAGACACGGTCAGGGCACAGCCAAGGATATTTTTGGCTACGTCCAGTATGCCCTTTTCCCGACATGCTATGATGCTCTAAAGAAGTTCGCCCCATAGAGTGAGTCGAGTCCGTCTCACCGCAAAGCAACTGCAGCGTCCAGATAATCTATCTATCCAGCAATTCATCCGGTGACTTCACGGTCGCCAAAGAAGCCCCAAGAAGCATCAAACATCTCGGAAAAAATCCATGGAGCAATTTTTATATAGCAAGCACTGGCTCCCAGTGCAACTTCATAAAAAACAATCAAAGATAAAATAAAAGATAATGAAACACACGTGGTTGTGACTATAGCAGTTCCTCGTAAACCAAGAAAACGACCAAAAGCACCTGCTACACAACTACCTAGTAAAGGTAAAGTTACGATTAATAAATACATACATAAATCATTTTTTTTTATTGTGACCAAAATACAGTCGATTGGGTAGATAATTGATTGTATTTTGGGCGACAGCTGCACGAGCCAAGACTTAGATGAAGGCTCTGTCAATCTTAATAAATTGACACAGCCCAACAAATCAAGTTTTTGGCGCATCCGATGGAGTTCGCCGCATGCCATTACTATATAATGACATAATTGAAATTGAAAGAGAGGTCATCTTGGATCACTCCATTTTATTAGTAATTCACTCATCATCCGCAACGCAAGGAGTGTCAAAATTTTGTTTTACTAAGTGCCGGAAAAAAACTCTTTTTTTGCACACAGCGGGCGGAACAAGCTTGGCTACGCTGCTGTTATCACTTTATTGGTCTTTGTAGAAGCCGATGGCTTATGCAATCAATATTTTGCTTGGTAAAAGCTCATAGGGCCATTTAAATAATAGAAGAGAATAAGGCGGACAAAAAAAATCTTTATTTTTTTCGCCTACTTTGTTCGCGAAGCAATTCAGCAGAGGAGAAGAATAACCCCTGGCTAAACGAAGCCTTTATTTGATTGACGAAAACGATAAGAAATAGGGGGCTGGGGCCCTTAACTTTGAGCACAATTGCAAGACCACAGAATAAAAAAAAATATATATATATATAGATAGATATATATATATTTTTACTTCCTCGCCAACTTATTATTTCTTATTCTATTCTATTATATAGATGGCAAAACTATGTAAAACAAAGCTCAAAATTTTAACCTTTGCACTTTATGATTTTTTTATAAAAAAGCATTATATTCTTTTAGTTCTAAATAGAGGTTTTGGAGTATTCTGCATATTGTATAAAAGTCATTGCCATTGCCAAGGCAACCATGGTTAGATTAAATTGAATCATTTTTTCGGCACTATCTCGGATCTAAGATAGACTGGTATAAATCAATAAAAAGGAGTCTCTACACACCTTAAGACAGAGGACTATAGATTTTTCAAATATTTGAAAAAATGCCGCAGATTCAGCCGAGCCGGAATAAGCCGGAGATGTCTATAAAATGAAATGGCAAAGATAAAACGAAACAAAAAGATTGTGTTTCCATTCTGCGCTTCGCTTCCCTAAGCTCACTTGGTGAAAATGGTAAACACGACAGACTTAAAATCTGTTCCTATGGGTTATCGGTTCAAGTCCGATAGTGAGCATACTCGCTTGGTGAAAATGGTAAACACGGCAGTCTCAAAATCTGTTCCTATGGGTTATCGGTTCGAATCCGATAGCGAGTATTTTAATGTTTGAATTAGAAAAAAGGGCGAGTATAACTTAATAGGTGAAAGTGTCAGATTGTGAATTTGAAAACACGGGTTCAAATCCCGTTATTCGCCAAAAAAACAAATCATCCATTAGCTTAAATCTTTACAATCTTTGAGGGCGCTGCTTTTCGCAGCAAAAAATATTTTTGGAGGATTTCCCAAAATATTGAAAAAAAAAAAAGCTTCGCTATAAACTACGCGCCCCAGTTCTGTTAATAAAGCCTTAATTTAATTGGCAAAGTGGGGGTTACTAAGTGGTTATCCTCTGGTGACTAAGTAACCTTCCTTGCGTCTTCGCCCTCCTTGCGTCTTGTGGGTGAAGCATGAATTGGCTTATTCAAACAAAAACATAAAGAATTATATGGGTAAAAAATGAGCTCAAAAAGTTGTTGAAATACTGGTGTTATTTCTAAATTAGCCGCTTTTTTTATATCCATATGATTGACTAAAGTAGATTGAAGTTGTCCGTATAATAAAACTAGATTTTGGTTGTATTTTGGTTGTAATAACTGTGACCATGTATTATCTGGTGCTTCTTTAGTTAAGTACAAGATACAAGTGGGACCTGCGCTATAAGCAAGCTGCTCAATAAAAACACCTTGTTTACCATCTTGCTTGTTTTTCTGTGGACATTTGTGTTTGTAATTTGGTTGAAATAAAGTTCTACCTCGAAAGGCACACAATAGATTTTTGAGTT